AATATATATTATAAATATATATTATACTTTTAATTTAAAATATAAATTAAAAAAAAAGAATTTATAATAAAAAGATAATAAAAAGTAGAATTTATTACTTAAATTAAATATAAATTATTTCTTGAGTTGAGCCCATAATTTTTAGTTCGGGCCCAGTTAATCATTATAGCCATCCTTACTCTATTATGGCAACCCCCTAGCCTCTTTTTATTACGAAAAAAGAGAGATTCAACATTAGGTTTAGGGATAATCAGGTTTGAACTGATGACTTTCACCACATAAAGGTGACACTCTACTACTGAGTTATATCCCTTCCCTAACCTCATTCGGAAGTAAAATTGTAAGAACTTCCCAAAGAATTTTTAAATTCAATACATTACATTCTTTCAAGACCTCGGTCGTAAAGAGAGAAAAAAGAATAACTAAGCTATGCTTTCACCTACACCTAGTAGGAAAAAAGTTATCTATTCTCCATATATTTCTTGATCCAGATCAACATAAATTAGAATTATTTGGTTGTCAAGTTGACACAAGTGGAACCCTCTGCTCTCTCGTGGTACAATCTTTTTCCTATTGATTTAGCACTTTTATATCGATCCAAACAAAAAAGATAACTGATGCTAATACTAATATAATAATTTATATATCATTAACTAATACAAAAGAAAAGAACTGTTTTTTAGTAGACTTACTTACTTTATTAAGCTATATTTCCAATTCGCGGACACAGCCGCTAGGAGCATATAGTCCTATTTATCTCGTTTTAATATAGGTCCTCGAAATTATCTTGTACAACGTAACCCAATCATACTATCCATACCAAAGCACAAAAGTAAAAATGTTTCATCAAATCGATTCCTAGTTAAATAATGCATAACTACACGGATAAGCTCACATTAACCCGTCAATTTTGGAATAAAATTTGTGATTTTAAGAAATTATAATATCGAGATATATCAAGATATAAATAAAAAATTAGCATGTTAATGATATGAAATTCACAAAAATTTCATATTATTAGATGTATTTTTATTCATTCGTGTCTGATTAGAACACGAAAGCTAACTCAAAAAATAAAAAATTACCCTTTGGGACATAGGAATAATCGAATAACGAAAATAAATAAAATCAAATTTATCTAAAAATAAAAATTGAACGAGAAGCCGTATGAGGTTAAATTCTCATGTACGGTTTTGTACAGTGACGGTAAGGATAACTTATCTGTCAACTTTTCCACTATCACCCCCAAAAAACCCAACTCTGCTTTACGTAAAGTTGCTAGAGTACGATTAACCTCTAAATATGAAATCACTGCTTATATACCTGGTATTGACCATAATTTACAAGAACATTCTGTAGTATTAGTAAGAGGCGGAAGAGTTAAAGATTTACCCGGCGTGAAATATCACATAATTCGAGGAATCTTAGATACTGTTCCAGTAAAAAATCGTAAACAAGGGCGTTCTAGTGCGTTGTATATTCTTATCTAATATTTGCATCATTTTATGATGATATCATGTCAATTGCTAAAAACATGTAAAGTATATAGCTAACCTAATAACGAACGTTTTGTAAGGGGACTAGAGCAGGCTAAAACAAACGAAATTTATTACTTTTTTTTAAGTAAATTTCGAACTATTACATAAATATGTCTAAGGTTCAATATTGAATTCATTTAATAAGTTTTTAGTTTTTCCTTACGTTGCGTGTGTCAACAAAAAATTAAAAATGTCTTGACCTTTTCAGAACAGGTTCGAGTCAAATAGCAATGATTTGAAACACAACACCTTTTCTTTTAAATACGATATTTTATTTTTAACCTAAGGACTTAATCGTATAGATATAGAAAATACAAGATTTCTAATCAATGACAAAAGAAAGGAAACGGATACTCAATTGAGAATGAGTAAACATAATTCTATGCAAAAGAAATAGATTTCATATTTATATATGCAAATCATATTATATATATGCAAATAAAAAAATGTGGAAAGCCGTATTCGACGAAAGTCGTATGTACGGTTTGGAGGGAGATCTTTCAGACCTCTAGAGATCCACCCTACAATATGGAGTTAAAAAGCCAAAATAACTTATTATTAACCTTTATGAAAAAAATTTTGTAAACCTTTTTAGCGCTCATGTCACGGCAAAGTACTGCAGAAAAAAAAATGGTGAAATTTGATCCCATTTTTCATAATCGATTAGTTAACATGGTCGTTAACCGTATTCTTAAACATGGAAAAAAAGCATTGGCTTATCGAATACTTTATCAATCTCTAAAAAAAATAAGACAAAAAACAGATAAAAATCCACTAATTATTCTACGGCAAGCAATACAAAAAGTAACTCCCAAATTGATAGTAAAATCAAAACGTGTAAGTGGATCAACTTTTCCAGTTCCCATGGAAATAAGATCTAAAAAAGGAAAAGTAATTGCTATTCGTTGGTTATTAGGGTCATCTCGAAAACGTTCTGGTAGAAATATGCATTTAAAATTGAGTTACGAATTAATGGATGCTGCCAGAGAGAAAGGCAATGCTATACGCAAGAAGGAAGAGACTCATAAAATGGCAGAATCCAATAAAGCTTTTGCACATTACAATCGTTAATTCACTATATAGAAAGATCCATCGATCTACCCTCAATAAAATAAAGCCAACTTTATCAAAATTTATACAGATGTTTATTGGAACTGGAATGAAAGCAAAAGGAATAAGAATAATATTTAATAAATAATATTAAATAAATATAATATAAACAATATAAACGTAAATAATTTGGATGTTAATTAGATGAAAAAAAAATTATTGATCGGGGATTGACTGAAATTACTAAATCACGATCTGGCATCTACAAACTGAAAATTTCATTTTAAATTATACCTTTAGATCATTTTAATATGAAAGAGTTTAATTTGCTTCTATTCCATGGAAGTTCCATTTTTCCAGAATGTATCTTGATTTTAGCCCTATTTATTCTTATAGTGATTGATTTAATTGCTGATCAGAAAGATACAGCTTGGTTATATTTAATCTCTTTAACAAGTTTAATGATAAGCATAGCAGTCTTATTATTTCAATGGAGAGAAGAACCTATAATCAGTTTTTTTGGTAATTTCCAAACGAATAATTTCAACAAAATATTTCGATTTCTCATTTTACTATGTTCAACTTTATGTATTCCTCTATCTGTGGAATATATTAAATGCACAAAAATGGCTGTAACAGAATTTTTGTTATTCATTTTAACGGCTACTCTAGGAGGAATGTTTTTATCTGGTGCTAATGATTTAGCAACTATCTTCGTAGCTTTAGAATGTTTAAGCTTATGTTCTTATCTATTATCGGGATATACCAAAAGAGATGTACGGTCTAATGAAGCTATTATGAAATATTTACTTATGGGTGGGACAAGTTCTTCTATTCTTGTTTATGGTCTTTCTTGGCTATATGGTCTATCCGGGGGAGAAATTCAGCTTCAAGAAATAACCAATGGTCTTATAAATACACAAATGTATAACTCTCCAGGAATTTGGATCGCACTTATATCTATAACTGTAGGAATTGGATTCAAGCTTTCTCTAGTTCCTTTTCATCAATGGACCCCCGATGTATATGAAGGAGTGCGATTCGTTTTCAATTTATTAACTCTAGAATAAATTAATTAAATTAATTTTTTTAGATTTAGATATGTTTAGTATCTATAAAAACTCAAACTCTATGGACATGTGTAGGAAAAGACTGTTATCCCCACTCGGACTAAGATATCACTTTTACCAAAAATTTTAATCGTTTAATTAAGGTAAAGCAAGGTCAGAAACAACTAAATTATTTGAATAAAAAAATAAAATGAATTTTGCAAGTTAGTCATTACAGGTAGTTATTATCAAAAGATCATGATTATTTAACTATATCAATACTTTTATTCTAAACGTAGATGCTCCATATTCAGTTTTCATCCTTCAAAGACTACGAGTGTAAGAAAAAAGGCATCCGTCGACAAAAAGATTACCCTAAGATGAACATCTCATGGCTATTCAGAACGAATTAAATCAGATGGTTCTATTTAGATTCTTTTTGACCAGAACCGAAGTCAAAAAAGAAGTAATTTTTATTTACCATAGGAACCGCTGAGTAAGGATTCTTCGAAAAGTTAAGGATTAGTTATTCTTTCTATTGATTGAATAGATTCAGTCTTATACCTACACGAGGAAGGTAATAAAAAAAAAAAAAAATAATAATAAAACGATTAGGTTCTTCTTTTTTATCACTTAGGAGCCGTGCGAGAAGAAAGTCTCATGCACGGTTCTGAATGAGAGAAAGGAGGGAAGAATCCTCTTTTCGACTCTAACTCTCCCACCCCAGTCGTTGCTTTTCTTTCTGTTACTTCAAAAGTAGCTGCTTCAGCTTTAGCTACTAGAATTTTCGATATTGTTTTCTATTTTTCATTGAACGAATGGCATATTATTTTGGAAATATTAGCTATTATTAGCATGATACTAGGAAATTTAATTGCTATTACTCAAACAAGCATAAAACGTATGCTTGCATATTCAAGCATAGGTCAAATTGGATATATCCTTATCGGGATCATTGATAGAGACTCAAATAATGGATATGCAAGCATGATCACTTACATGCTATTCTATATCTTCATGAATATAGGAACTTTTTCTTGTATTGTATTATTTAGTCTACGTACAGGAACAGATAACATTCGAGATTATGCAGGATTATATATGAAAGACCCTTTTTCGGCTTTCTCATTAACTTTATGTCTGCTATCTCTAGCAGGTATTCCTCCATTAGCAGGCTTTTTTGGAAAACTTTATCTATTCTGGTGTGGATGGCAGGCAGGTTCCTATTTATTAGTTTCGATAGGACTCTTTATGAGTGTTATTTCCATATATTATTATCTCAAAATAATTAAATTATTAATGACTGAACGAAACAAAGAAATAACTCCCCACGTGCAAAATTACAAATTATCTTTTTCAATATCGAAGAATTATATCGAATTGAGTATGATTGTATGTGTAATAGCATCTACATTACTAGGAATAGTAATAAATCCAATTATTATAATTGCTCAGGATACATTATTTTAGATTTAATTTTTAGTAATTAAATCTTTTTATTACTAACTAAAAGAACTCATATACTTTTACTAATATACTTAAAATCGCAAATAAAATTATAGAATAAACTTATAATTATAGAATAAATAATTATAGAATGAACTTCTAATTACAAAACTTGATCGTCAAATTAGAAGTTCATTCTATACCATATTAGAAATATTTCTATTATATATGAGTAAAATGGAATTCAAACGTGTATAATTAAATTATACGTCACTACGTTCTGGCTATTTAGGATTAAACATAATGTTATTTGGGTAACATAGAAAGTTATACTCTCTATTGAATCGAAAAATGTTCAATCGTACATCTATTGATAGGAAAAAAAGAATCCTCCGATAAGAAAAAGAATTGATGATATCACCAGACCTATATCACGGATCGATATAAATACTCCAATACTCTATCCTTGTTAGCCATTTTATATTCCACATATAGCTATATATTAATTACACGCTATATATATTAATATTCATGAAAAAAATTGGATGCCTTGATGGTGAAATGGTAGACACGCGAGACTCAAAATCTCGTGCTAAACAGCGTGGAGGTTCGAATCCTCTTCAAGGCATAATGATAATATTGTAACGCCCATTGAATTAGTCAATGGGCGTTACAATATTGAGGTATACAATAACCTCAATATAAGAATATAAGTCAGTCAATATTGAGTAAGCATAAGTTGATAATTAACTTATCAAGTTAAAGATAACTGACTTGGTTCATATTTGGTACTATGCTTACTGGTCGAAATAGTAATAAGTTTTAAAATATTTAGTCCTTTTTAGATCTTTTTTTTCAATCCTTTCGTTACTAAAGAATTAATATAATCCGGAGAAAGCCATTCTTGTTTAAACAGTTCATTCTCTATTTGTTTCAATAACATTGTGTTAGATATGAACATATTTGCTAAATATTCATAAATTTCGAATAGAGTATTATGAATAAAACATTCATTATATAATAATTCTCTATTTTCCCTTTCGTTCTCAACCAAAAATACTCTGAATTTATCATCCCGTGTCTTTTCACGAAAAATAGCGTCATCTAGTATCTTTGTAGGATATGGAAGCACACGCCTCAATCGGACACCAACTTCTTGAAAACGTTTAAAAGTCTCAAAATTCTGTACCTTTTTCTTCTTCATGGTAGGAGGCAAATCACTATTATCGTCATCGTCATCCTCCACAATTTGATATTTTAGTCCTAGGGCTATGTTCCTAATCTTTTTTCTTCTTGATATAGACTTTATCGTTATTATTGTAACATCCCTTAATACTTCTCTTCTTTCTAAAGCGTAAGTAATATAAATCCTTTTCACGAGTTCGCGAGGAACAAAAAGTTCTGCTCGTAAAAACGCAACGCTCCTATTTTGAAATCGAATACTAACGGGATCCCAAAGAAATCGGCGACCGAAATAGATTATAGGTGTATCTAAAGGTTTATATTCCGCTGCATCCTCTTCTGTATCAAATTTATATATTCCCAGTCTTTTAAACTTATTGTATAATGATCTTGCTTCCCAGAAAGCAGCTATCTTTCTTCGTGCGATATTTTTAGCTTCTTTATAAATTTCAATGGGGTCGCGAGACTCTAGGAATTTCACCCAAAAAAAACTAGAAAGACGGGTCGGCCTTTTTTGAAACTCTCCGAACAGACGAAGATAATCCAAAAAATGGTTCTCTAATGTTATATCTTTTTTATGGTCGAATCGATTACTGCGAAGAAAAGTAAAACGCCAAGTCCTAGGAGAACAAACTAGCCTACTACCTAATTCTCCTCTGTAGAAGTACTTCAATTCTTTAAATAAAACGAGTTCATCTAATTGAGCAGATAATCCTTTTTGCATCATATCTCTTTTGAAATAAGGAGCGACTGTGATCTTATTTTTATCATAATTTCCCCGAAATATTTCCCCCCCTGGAAACTCTTCCAGAAGACTCTGTAAAAGATTGGAAGCTAGAGTGAAATCATTCGCAATTATATCACTAAGAGGAGTCCAATTCTCTCTATTTGATTCCGATGTAAACCAACAATCTTGAGCTACTGATCCGGCCAAGCAACCCACTATGTGATAGAATATGGTTAATTCTTTCACAGCTGTTCCAGCAATTGAAGGTTCTAAATACCATTCAGACAAAAAGTACGGCCTTGCACTCAAAAATTCCCTTTTGAGATCTAAAAAATGCTTAGGATACGTAAGTTTATTTTGTATAATAGCTTTTCCTATCTTATAGGGAAGTGTCCCACTGTTAAAGTCATAATTGGAACAAGCCCACCTTGATCTATATAAAGCGTATCCAGTTATATCATCGTCTATAACTGATGTATTTAGTATCATACCGAGCCGCCAGACATAATTGGCAAGTTTTGCCATATCTCGTGTATTAAAACCGCTGGTCATTAATCCAAAAAAATGATCAGAGTTCCATTCTTTTTTCAAATAGAGTCCTTTGTCACGTAAAAGCAAAGTAAATTCCTTTTCTCGGTGCGAGGCAGGGCACATTTTAGTGTTGATAAATGTATCGAATCGTCGTTTACGATAAGGAGGAGATATTAGAAATGGATCCAATTTTTTAGGAATATGAGTCGAAGCAATAACAACAATATTTTGTTGTATGGATTCTTCCTCATCTTCATCCACCAGCGGCGGATCTCCAAGGAGTTCACCCAATACTGTAGTATGGTAAACGAAATCATCCATTTCATGAATGTCTGGAATCCATATGACACAAGGAGACATTAATTTTGCCAATTGGAGTGCAAGCACAAATTGCGCGTATCTTCTCCCAAAAAACTCCGGAGATACATCATTCTCATCTCGTTGATAATACCAGTTTTTCGGTTTTTGTTGATAATACAGTTTATCATATACGTCGTCCGGCCTTGACCAGCCCATAGACAAAAAGATATCTTCATGCTCAAGGTATGATTTACTAGCTGCAGATGTATACTCAGCTACATTGGTGATCAGAAGTTTCTCTTGATCCAAAAAGCTTTTAGGACATATTTTTATTAAAGGTAGATAAGAATCTGCTGCTAGACTTTTAGCTAAATACGATCGTCCAGTGTCCTTAGGCCCTATCAATAAAATCCGATTCGAAAGGGACAGTGCCGGGTAGAATGGGAAAAATCTAACTTCGTCAGATAGAGATCTCTTAGTTGGCAGAGAGTTAATCTGATGCTGAAAAACATCGAAGACCCGCTTTTCTGCTAAAAATAAGGAATCAAGCTCGCAATTCCTTAGGCCTATTTTATTCATTAGACCTAGTTGAATAATTTCAGCTAAATATCTAAGGTAACGAAGTCCCGGGTGTCTCCCTTTTTCGAAATATTTAGAAAAGAAACCATTAGGGGGAGTCAACTTTGACTCAAATTTAGAGATTCGTTCTTGTACTGAAAACAATACCTTCTCTCTACTAAGGAACTCCTCCGTTCCGTCGTATTCGTACAACCACATCTTTAGGAGTGAGTGCCATTTATTAGATTTTCGCAAAAGCCATTTCAAATTACTTTTGACATGCAAAATTTCCAATATTGGAAGTAATCCTACATCATCAGGATCCGACACCTGATCGACAAAATCGACGAATGTCAACCAAAAACCATACCAATTTAAATTATAATAAATTCTGAGCTTTTTAAAAGATTTCATCTTTTCTTTTAGACCCAAATAGTAATGTCGCCGCATATTCGTTTGAAAATCATTGAATATATAAACGTTTATAACCAACTTAAGCCATGAAAAAATTGTGAAGGAAACAAAAAAGAAAAACCCAAGGAAAATATAAAGAGGTTTATCATACTCCCGAACATTTAGTATATATTTCCATGTATCAAATGATACTGACGTATCCTTTCCCCTTAATACTGTTTGATTAATTGGTTCCTTCCAATCCAAAAGATTCCAAAAGGATAGGAATAAATTCCATTTCGGGAGAAATTTAAATCTAAATTGCCACTTTATAAGTGTCCAAAATTGATGATAGAGTGTCCACATAATATTCAAATTATGATTACAATCCTTCCTAATATCGTCCAAAAAAGATATTAATTGATAATTGCTAGTTTCCAACCTTTCTGGAAAAGTAGCCAAAAATGACTTCTTCATATATTTCCACCCTGTGGAAGTAAAAAACCATGATGTATATGGTTGAAACAAATCCCATTTCTCAAAAATATCTATTTGTATTTGAGGGATCTTATAAAAATAAAATAATATATTTTTAATTTTTAGTATTTCTTTATTGAAAAGATCCAAAAAGGCGTCTTTATCACCTATGACTTTGTCTTCAATTATGTTTTTTGAACTTTCTGCTGAACTATTTTTTTCTTTTTCTGCAAGCTTCTTCATTCGGAAAGAGATTTCCGATAGTAAATCATCTTTATAAGATTTAATGCTCGAATTAAAAACCGGGTCAAAAAGCGACTTAAAAAAAGGGTTGTTTTCTTCTGAATCTGAACTTTTTGCAAAAGGATAGCAATAACTTTTGTCTAAATTGACAATTTGTTTGCTTATTAAAGGAATTCTATATATATCTTGAATCGAGCCAATATGGATTTTATGATGAATAAATGAATTTAATTGAGTAAGTAAATTAAACGATTTGTACAAGTCATGTATTAATGCTTGGTCACGTAAATATTTAGCCAATAATATATTTACGTGTGACTTGATGAGTGAAATAGTATCTTTCTCTGATAAAACAGGTCCTATTTCATAAATAGAAAAAGAAGAGAGATTGTTATGAGTGGGAACAAAATTTAATAATTTTCCATATGTAATATTCTTATTTTTTATATGAATTCTTTCTCTTTCTATGTAAGAAGCTAATCTTTCTGTATAATATACATAAGGATGATGTAAATAATCTAAAAATTCAAACGTATTTGCTTTTAAAAAAGAAGTTCTCAATGAATTTTTATTAGATAGTTTTAAAGGATTTAACCAATTGTCTCGATTATTGAATATTCTCGAAATACCAGTGTTATCAAAGAATTCCATGTAATTTTTTTCATTATCGAATAAATCAATAATTGACTCATTCATCGGTTTATCATTAAAACCTAATGAAGCTATTGTTTCTTCATCGATCAAGGATTCCGATTTTTGTGAAGGGATTGATTTTGATTCGATATCCCTCGGTGCGAGTTCGTCCAAGATTATACCAAAAAGTTTTTTCGTAGTTTGATACCAATCAAAATTATTATTATTATAAGTCGATAGTTCAATCGAATCAAACTTTCCATATTGACCAAAATATTTAATAGTAAATAATTCAATTGGATCGAACACAATGTTTTTCAAATTGTTTTGTTTAGAACAAAATACAAGACGTTTCAACTCTTTTTTCAAGTATTCGATCTGAATGGACGATGCAGAAATATTCAAATTACCATTGATATTTCTGGAAGCTCGAATAATAAAGTGATTGAACCATTCTTCCTGATATATTCTCCAACTTGATGAATGCTGGTTAATTGCATCTTGTGTTACATTGTTCAAAATGTCTTTTTTTATCCAATTTGTTCGAATCTGATCTTTCAAATTCCGACTGAACCTTTTGATTAGATAGATAATATCTAAGACCTTTGTAAATTCTTTCCATTCAAAATTGTATTTATGTATGAATTGTATGAATTCAAACTCTTGTTGATAGTATACTCTTGTCATTTGCAAAATGGGTCGATGAAATCTATTTGTTAAGACCTTTGTCAATTCTTTCAATTCAAAATTGTATTTATGTATAAATTGTATGAATTCAAACTTTTGTTGAGATTGAGAGTATACTCTTGTCATTTGCAAAATGGGTCGATGGAATCTATTTGTCACTTTTTTCCATTCAGAAGAGTATTTTTTTACTATTTTTCTCCATTGCAAATAGTACTTTATATTTCTAATAGTATTTCTAATAGTATACTTATCCAATCTATAACTCGAAAATAAAAAGTATCGATAAGGTTTACATAATGATTTATATTTCTTAAATCCTTTATTCAACAAAAAAAATTTAAAATAGAATAAATATACTCTCCAACAGAATCTATTGAATTTTTTTTTAAGATAATCTTTAATTAATAAGTTCTTCCACAAATAGAATCTCTTGAATCCTTCTTCAAGATAATTGTTAATTTTGTTAATTATCTTCATAAATGCGTTCTTCAACAAATAGAATATATTTAATATTTGTTGAAGATAATTGTTAATTTTGTTAATTATCTTCATAAATGCGTTCTTCAACAAATAGAATCTCTTGAATCTTTTTTGAAGAGAATTGTTAATTATCTTCATAAATGCGTTCTTCAACAAATAGAATCTCTTGAATCTTTTTTGAAGATAATTGTTAATTTTTACCTTATATTGATTCAATATTAGTCTTACTGAAGTTTCAGTTCTATAAGAATATGATGTTATTTTATCTACATATTCATTCTTTTTATCCAGAATGTTGAGTAGCACAAAAAAAGAATTATCTTTTAATTTGTCTCTGTAGTTGAAGATCAGATTCAACTTTAAGGTCTTATTCAAGAGTATCTTATTGTTCAGTTCATAGAATTTATTCATGTTATAATATAAATTCATGTTATAATATAACATATCACATGCAATTTCATAATTGTAAACCTGATTAGGTTTACTTATTGATTGAGTGAATTGATCCATTATTTTCAGAACAATTTTTTTAAAATCGTTGTTTAGTGTTAATTGTTCTTTGTTTTTAACACAGGATGAACAATATATTGAAGGTAAACTCTGGTTCACAAATCGAATACAATTGAATCGGTTTATATCTCTTCTAATATTCGATACGGGATCTGATGAAATATCATAATTTGCAGAACGATTTTGAAGATATGTTTTCACTTTCCATAGATCAGCTCTCCTATTTTTTTCTGATCTATGGAAAGATTCGTAAGCTTCTTTTCGCCTTTTTATCAATTTAAATAGATCAATATCAATGGGTTTCTTAATAGTAGCACTAATATTTATATATGATTCATCTATTGACAAATTATCAATCAATCCTTTAAAAAATTCCGATTGTAAGGAGATTTCTTCTGTTAATTGTGTAATTTCTTTTTCTTTAATTAATTCTTCTGTTACTTTTTCTGTTAATTCTTCGTGTTCAATTTCTTTTGTAAATTCTTCCTCTTCGATTCCTTTTGTTAATTCCACGAATTTTTTTATTCTTTTTTCAATTTGACTCAATTTTAAAGGCTTTCGCTTTCGACTAGGACGTGTTCCAACTGATTCTTCTTCTTGGTTAGGGTCCCCATACTCTATCTGCCATTCCATTACTTTTTTTTTATAATATTCATTTATTTCCGAATTTATAGAAAACCAAGCATGCTGTCTTGGATGGAGTAAGCGACGTTGATATCTCCTTTTATCTTTTGGCAAAGACATAAGCACATGCGGAAGGAGCAACAAATTTTTAGATCCCATCTGATATATAGATGGAAATATTTTCATCGCATTATATTTTGATCTGTTTGTTTCAAACAAAGATCGACTATTTAAATAATAGAAAACTAATGGTAATGTAAGTATAATTAAAGCTTTTATTGCTTGACCCCGTAAAATAAATAGACGTATATCACGTATAAATAAAGTACTAATAATCCGAAAGTCAAAGAGCTTAATAACGCTTTCTCGACCAGAAAATATGTTAGTTAGCAATCTCACCAAATTAGATTCGGTCCATGGATTGAATACTCCCATTAGTCTGACTTTAAATACACAATATATGTTATAGAACCGATATTTAGTAGATACGGGTATGTTTGGAATTTCGTTCGGATTCAGAGGATATTTTTCCAGATATGTTTTTTTATGTTTTTTCATAAGTTTATAAAAATTTTAAAATTAAAAATTAATCAATTTGAGTAGGAGTAGTATTTAAATTAAGTTAAATAGTAAATAAATAAGTTAATTAGTAATAAGAATTATAAGTTAATACAACTTTGATATATATATATATATTTGATATATATATATTTGATATATATATATATATTTGATATATATATATTTGATATATATATATAATGTAGTTTTGTCTTATTTTAATTTAGACAAATAGTTTTTTGCCTTTTCTATCGATTTAGCCCCAATCTTTCAGTCGATTCAAGAACTTCGTTATTTTCCATTTTTGTTTATATCTATTATTGTAAACAATATAGACAAATCCTTTTATATATTATTTGGTATTTGGTAACATATTAGATATAGATAATATCTATTATAGATATAATAATCTATGTATATCAATGTATTAGATATATTGATAATGTAGATCAATGTATAGATATAGTGATAATGTAGATCTATACACTGCATTGTTTACAGTATCTCCCTATTTATATTATCTATTAATTACACATATTTCCAATTAATTACAGATATCTCCATCTATATAAACAGGATCGGCAAATCATCTACCTCTCTTTTGGTCTCTATAGATAGATTATATCTATTTATAGTCTAATTGTCAAATATGAAAAATCTACCTCTCTTTTGGTCTCTATAAATAGATTATATCTATTTATAGTCTAATTGTCATCATTTTATATAAAAGTATAGAAATCCCATCATTCAAAAAGTATAGAAATCCCATCATTCAAAATGACAAAGATATGTCATAAATCTCTATTTAATATTTTAAATAATAAGCATGAATTCAATTGAGTATGATATAATCAAATGGGTTAATCTGATTCGATACTTACTGTCAAGTATAAAATTTACTTGCTTTTTATTTGCTTTATCTAGCATCCATGGCTGAATGGTAAAAGCACCCAACTCATAATTGGGAAGTCGCGGGTTCAATTCCTGCTGGATGCACAGTAAAAAGTTACTGCATTCTACTCGCAATAACTTTTAGATCAAAGAACCTGCTATCTCAATTCAGTCGATTAAATATTGAAATTAGATTAGGTCCGTGCCGGTTTTTTACTTTTTTTTATTTAGAACTTATAGAATATAGCTATTTACCTAAATTTATACTATATCGAACCATAACATAATATAAGTTATGAATAGAATATATTTATTTAAATAGCTATATTTTATATATATTATATTGAACCATTTATATTGAACCATAATAAAATATGGATTGGTGGATATAGGCATTTGTATTTACAAAAGAGAGTAAAGGATAGATATTTATGGATGAGGTTCAATATGTAAATTTAGTACTTACAGAGAAAAGTATTGATTTATTTGAAAAGAATCAATATATTTTGAATGTCGATTCGGGATCGACTAAAACAAAGATCAAAAAATGGATTGAACTCTTCTTTAATGTTAAAGTAATAGGGTTAAATAGTTATCGACCCCCGAAAAAAAGAGAGAAAAGAGGGAAGATAAATCAAATAATGAAACATCGAATACATAATAAACGTATAATTATTAAACTAAAACCAGGTTATTCTATTCCACTTTTCCGTTATCAATGAGACTTATTCAATTAAAATAAATAATAATATGATCACCCGTTCATACAGAACTTCAGGCATAAGTGGTAAATCCCTATCAGGTTTCGATGGAAGAGTCCAGTCTCATCCACAAAAGAAATTGACCTCCGGAAAGCATCGTTGTGGGAAAGGTCGTAATAACAGAGGAATTATTACCTCACGACATAGAGGAGGAGGTCACAAGCGTCTATATCGTCAAATTGATTTTCGGCGGAATGAGAAAAACATATTGGGAAAAATTGTAAGAATAGAAAGCGACCCTAATAGAAGTGCATACATATGTCTTGTGCACTATATAAATGGTGAAAAGACATATATTTTGCATCCCAGAGGGGTCATTATTGGAGATACTATCCTTTCTGGTCCAAAAGCCCCCATATCAATGGGAAATGCCCTACCTTTGAGTGCGGTTTGAATTATTAATTTACGTAATCGGGAACAACCGATTGGGTTTACAGCAAAACCTTAAAATCTATCACTGATCCAACTAGGAAACTTTGATGGGATAAACCCCAAAGGGAAACTGAGGATAAACAGCAGCGGGTGATTGAGTTCAATAGTTTCTGTAATTATTGGCTCCCGAGATATGATAATATGGAGAAGACTAAATTGTCTGAAGCATAAACAGATAAGGTAAAGGAACCCTTGTTATGAAGATAAAGACAAGTAAATCACATTTGATTTGATGGTCAAAGACAGATTCGGAGCTGAACAGTGAGAATAAGAATATATTTCAAATGACTCCTACGTTATCCGGAAGATGCGGAAGTATTGACGTAATTTGATAAAGTCATTCATTCTGAATGCTAAATGAAAAAGAACATAAGCCAGATGATGGAATAGATAAACCTAGGATGTAAAGAATCAGAGCATAAGGCATTGAAAATATGCCCTTAATCCCAGATTGATATATAATATCAATATTCAAATATTGAATATGTAAATATAATTCACATCCAGAAAGCTGTATGCCCTGAGAGAGGCTTGTACAGTTTGGGAAGGGATTTTTACAAACTAAAGATCTACTTCAACCAATATACCCTTAGGCACAACTCTACATAATGTAGAAATACAAGTCGGAAAAGGCGGACAATTAGCTAGAGCGGCGGGTGCTGTAGCAGAACTGATTGCAAAAGAAGGCCAATTGACCACATTAAGATTACCATCTGGGGAGGTTCGTTTAATATATGAGAATTGCTCAGCAACAATTGGACAAGTAGGCAACGTAAAATGGAAAAATAAAGCTTTGAGTAAAGCTGGATCGAAACGTTGGCTGGGTAAACGTCCTGAAGTAAGAGGAGTAGTTATGAATGCTGTGGACCATCCTCACGGGGGCGGTGAAGGAAGATCCCCAATTGGTAGGAAAAAACCCCTAACCCCTTGGGGCTATAGCGCACTTGGAAGAAAGAGTCGGAAGATAAATAGATATAGTGATGTTTCAATCCTTCGTCGACGTAAGTAGTTTATAGTTGTAAATACATTTTTTCTTTCAAGAAAAAAAAAGGTAAATCAAAAGAAAGGTAATTAATCATGGCACGTTCACTAAGAAAAAATACTTTTGTAGCTAATTATTTGTCGAGTAAAATAGAAAACCTAAATATGAAGAAAGAGAAGAAGATAATAGTGACATGGTCCCGAGCATCTGATATTGTACCCGCAATGATTGGTCATACCATTGCTGTGCATAATGGAAAAGAACATTTACCCATATATATATCACATGATATGATAAACCACAAATTGGGGGAATTCTCACCTACTTTTATTTTTGAGGGGCATGCGAGAAAGGATAGAAAAGCGAGAAACGATAAAAAAACGAAAAATGATCAAAAAGCGAGAAATGATCAAAAAACGAGAAATGATAAAAAAACGAGAAATGATCAAAAAACGAGAAATGATAAAAAAACGAGAAATGATAAAAAAAGAGAGAAACGATAAAATATTAATTCATTGTGGAGGATGAATATGGCACAAATAAGAGCTTTAGCTAGACATATACGTATGTCTGCTAATAAAGCACGTAGAGTAATTAATCAAATTCGTGGTCGTCCCTATATAGAAGCATGGATTATACTGAGTTGGATGCATTATGGAGCATGCTATCCAATCTTAAAAGTAATTCATTCTGCAGCCGCAAATGCTAATCACAATATGGGTTTAAACAAACACAATCTATTTATCAGTGTAGCTGAAGTTAATGAAGGTACTCTTTTCAAAAGATTTCAACCTAGAGCTCGGGGACGTGGTTATCCAATACAGAAACCAAATTGTCATATAACAATTGTATTGGATTACCAAAAAGACAAATATGTATGGGAAGAAAAATAAATCCACTTGGTTTTAGACTTGGTTTTACTCAAAACCATCGTTCCCTTTGGTTTGAACAAAGAAATTATTCCGAAGATCTACGAGAAGATGAGAAAATACATAATTGCATTGAAAATTATGTAAGACATATCCAAGATGCCTCAAATTCAAATTATGGAGGAATTATACGTATAGAGATTATGAAAAAGACTGATTTTATTCAGGTGAACATATATATTGGATTTACCGACTTGTTCATCCAAAAACAGAAATATAAAGAGAAAAAAGATAAAGAAATTGAAAAATTAAGAGACGAAGTACAAAATATGCTTTTACAGAATATGTTAGGTTCTGTGAACCGAAAACTTCTCATCTCTATAGAAAAAGTGGAAAAACCTTATAGAGAACCTAATATTCTTGCGGAATATATTGCTCTACAACTAAAGGCGAGGGTTGAAATAAGAAAAATAATGAAAAAAGCTATTGAATTGGCTGAAGAGGCAGATGTAGAAGGTATTAAAATAAAAATAAAAGGACGTCTCAACGGAATTGATAGAGCCCGTAAAGAATCGGCCCTACAAGGTAGAGTTCCCTTACAGACCCTTCGAGCTAAAATTGATTATTGTTATTATGCGGTTCAAACCGTATATGGAGTATTGGGGATCAAAATTTGGATCTTTGTTAAAAATGAGCAATACCTTTCTATATTCTGACCGATTAGAAATCATCAATTTTGCAAGATCAAATAAAAACTAGATTGACCATCTTGGAGATGTGCTATGCTTAGTGTGCGACTCGTTGAGAGCAAGTTTTTTCTTCTTTTCTTAAAATGATGAAGAACTCGAAATATCGAAATAATAACGAATTGGTCTCTGGTATACTATGAACTACAAACTGGATCTTTGTTTCATATTATTAAGATCCAATAAGCAAGATAGTTTCATCAAATGAAAGAAAGACTTTCTTCCACAAAGAGACAAACAAATGAGATACATATCTTTCGTGAAGCGAAAAAGGTCTTTGGTAATGCAAGAAAAGAAAAAAAGAGAGGAAGGAGAAAAAGAAAGAAGGAAATCTTCTTTCGTCTATGTATGGTTTACTAAATTACCCCCAAAGAGTAGTGTGATAAAGCATAAGAATCATCCTAATCAATTTCATTTTCAATGAATTAGGTTTATGAAAAAAAGGAGCTTCGGGTCAATGGAAACTAAGTAAATTGATTCTGTAAGAAATGAAATAAAAGCTTCATTGCAGAGGGTAGACCTGAACAGCCATTTGAAAGCTATGGGAACGATGGAACCTGTGACTGCATAAGATCATATAGAAATCTTAATCATTCATTGGATAGGATGGCGAAATAAACCAAGAAAGAATTTATATCATTGGAGTCTATAAATCGGCCCCATGAGCCAAATATTGGAAGAGTGAATATTCGCCTGTGAAGTTATTATTATTATTGGGCAGTATCGATTTAAATAAAAGATCTATTGTTTATGCTATATAACACATAATATATAACACAACACATGATCTAAATATTGATTATCCAAGCCATAGATTCTTCACAAGGAGCCGGATGAGAAGAAACTTTCATATCCGGTTCTGAAATAGAGATGGGATTCAAATAATCCATCGACTATAACCCAAAAAGAACGAAATTTCGTCACCAACATAAAGGAAGAATGAAGGGAGTAGCTTCCCGAGGCAATTGCATTTGTTTTGGTAGATTTGCTCTGCAGGCATTGGAACCTGTTTGGATCACATCTGGGCAGATAGAAACAGGACGACGAACAATTACTCGTTTTGCCCGTCGTGGCGTAAAAATATGGATACGTATATTTCCGGACAAACCTATTAGAAGAAGACCTGCAGAAATACGTATGGGTTCGGGAAAAGCGAAGGGAACTCCCAAATATTGGGTATCTGTGGTCAGACCGGGTCGAATACTTTATGAAATAAGCGGAGTATCAGAAACTATAGCTAGAAGAGCTTTTCAAGTCGTAGCATACAAAATGCCTATACATACTCAATTTCTTGTTAGTTCGCCAGACCGAACGAAATAGATATTTATGGCTAAAAAAGTTTAATGCCAAGGCAACAAATCAAATCTTTTGGAGGAAAAATGATTCAGTCTCAAACTTATGTTAATGTAGCAGACAACAGTGGCGCCCGAAAATTAATGTGTATTCGAGTTCTAGGAGCAAATAATCGGGAATACGCTAATATTGGCGATATTATAATCGCTATAATTAAAGAAGCAACACCTAATATGCCCCTGGAAGAATCAGAAGTAGTTAGAGCCGTAGTTATACGAACGTGTAAAGAACTTAAACGTGACGATGGAATCATAATACGATCTGATGACAATGCAGCAGTTATCATTGATCAGAAAGGGAATCCAAAAGGAACTCGAGTTTTTGGTTCAGTTACTGAAGAATTAAGAGAATTGAATTTCACCAAAATAATTTCATTGTCTCCTGAAGTATTATAAATATGTTATATTTAATGTGTATCTAATTATACAAAAATAGAAATTAATTTGGAATCTTAGGCATATTTCTTAAATAAAATAAACATGCCTTTTTATATTGAGACCTTAAATTCCTAAGAATTAGTTCGTCACGGGTAACGATACTATTGCCAATTTAATCACTTCTATAAGAAACGCTGACATGGTAAAAAAAAAAACAGTTCGAGTAGCAACTACTATTATTACTGAGAACATTGCGAGGATCCTTCTACGAGAAGGTTTTCTAGAGGATGTTAGGGAACATCGAGAAGGTAAAAAATCTCTTTTGGTTTTAACTTCAAAATCTAGAGAAAGGAAGGAAAAGAGATATATAACCGCTCCAGAACGTATTAGCAAACCTGGTCTGAGAATCTATTCCCCTTTTAGGGAGATCCCTAAAGTTCTAGGTGGAATGGGAATCGTCATTCTTTCTACTTCCCAAGGAATTATGACTGATAGAGAAGCTCGACAAAAAAAAATAGGAGGTGAATTATTATGTATTTTATGGTAATTTGGAACGTATTCCAAAAAAACACATAACATAAGAATATACATAAAAATACACTAAAGAAGAGTACTTTTTTTTATCTAAAGTTTAAAAAAAAAAATAAACTTTATGGCTAGTAATTGAAGTCACAAAGATCATTAATGATCTACTAAATCTACTAATTGGGATCATTTATGTTATATCGTTATTTATGCCATTTTATATCATATCTTTATAGAATTCTTCTATAAATTATAAATTTGTATTTATTTCGAATTGTAGCAAATTAAATTAAACAAATTTTTAAAAATTCCTGTATTATTAATAACTATTAACAAAGTAATATAGTTGGTTAAGATCAATCCGAACCGTTCAATTTCGCATAGAATTCAGAGTGCCAACTATTCAACAACTTATTAGAAATGCGAGACAGCCAATAGAAAATAGAACAAAATCTCCTGCTCTTCGAGGATGCCCTCAGCGTAAAGGAGTATGTGCTAGGGTGTATGTGCGACTCGTTTGGATCATAAGCTAAAACGGACCAGGAGATTCGAAGAACTTTTCTGATCTGTAAAAGTAGAGATCTATCATCTACTCTTACTGAGGATGAAATTTATGGTTTCCATTGGTGCAAATCCAATCACCTTGATGTGGGATGAAAAGCAATTCCTCATTGGTAGCGAATGGTCATCAATCCATTGAGCGGGGAAATAATGCAAATTGAAAAAAGCATAAAAATTATGCCTCTATTGCCGCGATAACGGACACAAGGTAAGCTACCTTGCCAACTCTTATCTTATAATTACATGTCGTCACTATATAGAGAAATCTTATTCTTATAATAAGAATATTTCTTTTATAATAAGAGTATTTCTTACTTGATAATTCGGGGGGGTAGAGCTAGAGATGGTAAACTGTACAAGTTACCAAATACTAATATCATGTCTTAGACATTTAGGGCTCCGGCGTATAGAGAGGACCTTACCGTTAGAGAAAGAACCATAGAAACGATGAAACCCATAATATTTTTTTCTTTTTTAGTACAAGGTCCGATCCCCTGTCTACCTAGAAGGTGCCTAACTTAATGCAATTATGGTTGGGAAGGTTGCAGTAGCAAAAGCCATTGGAACCCGTATTTTATACATCAGAAAAATCAGTTTGTTTCTTAATAAAACAAAAGAATGAATAACTAATCAAAAAATAGATTAGTCCTTCATAAGAATCAACTTCAATGACCAGAGTGAAACGTGGATATATAGCTCAAAAACGTCGAAAAAAGATTCTTGCATTTGTATCAGGCTCCCGGGGGGCCCATTCAAAACTTTTTCGAATTGCTAACCAACAGAAAATGAGAGCCTTAGTTTTCGCTCACCGAGATAGAATTAAACGAAAGAGAGATTTTCGCCGTTTGTGGATTACTCGGATAAATGCAGCATCCCGTGCTAATGGAGTCTCCTATAACAGATTTATACAATATTTATATAAAAGGCAGTTGCTTACAAATCGTAAAACACTATCACAATTAGCTGTATTAGATAGTAATTGCTTCTATACAATCTTGGATAAAATTATCGTATCGTGAAATAGAATCTCCCGGAGAATTTCCTCCGGGAAATTTAATTAGAGACAATTAAATTTAATTCATATTCGATCCATTATTCCTTTTTTTAATCCTTTTTAAAGAATTAAAATCTGCTCTATCTATTGACAGATATCCCAGCTTCAATTCTATTCAGGAGTATGAGTAAGTTCATTTCTTAGGCACCAATTACTTTTCATTAGAGAGAAAAGGTATCAAAGATAGAATACGAGCTTGTTTAATAGCCCTAGTTATTAGGCGTTGTTGTTTCAACATTAATCGATTTACTCGGCGAGATAAAATTTTTCCTTGTTCGCTAATAAATCGACTAATTAGGCTAATATTCTTATAATCAATTTGTTCTCCAGGCCCAATTGGTGATAAACGTTTCCTAAAAGATCGCTTATTCCTAGAAGATGGTTTATATTTATATTTAGATGTATTCCTAGAAGATGGTTTATATTTAGATGTATTCCGAGAAGATGGTTTATATTTAGATGTATTCCTAGAAGATGGTTTATATTTAGATGTATTCCGAGAAGACGGCTTATATTTAGATGTATTCCGAGAAGATGGCATATCTGTAGTATTAGGCTTAGATGGCCGATAATAAGGCTTATATTTATAAGTCTTAGACGGTGTATCTGTAGATGTATTGGGCTTAGACGGCGTATCTGTTGTATTAGTATTAGACGACGGTCGTGTTAGGCTCAGATGACGTATCTGTTGTCCTAGGCTTAGATGTATCCTGAGAAGAGGGTTTAATTGTATTCATAATTATAATTGAATTTATTTCATGAACCTTTTAAAATTACATGGTGTATCTGTAGATGTATTAAAGATTTATCCTGAGAAGAGGGTTTAGATGTATTCATAGTTTGTTTCATGAACCTTTTATCTTTTAATATTTATACCTAAAATTTACATTCGAAATATTGAAAGTGACATAAAAAAAAATAGTTGTATTTACATTGATTTATTTCTATCCCTGGGTGAGGATAGTTCGATATATTTTATTTTATTTCTCCGTGAATAGTGTGCTTGTAACAATAAGGACAAAATTTATTCAATTCCAACCTAGAAGTATTGGAGCGATTTTTTCGAGTCGTATATCTAGAAATACCCGGCAATTTTTGATCAACACTATCTTGTGTACAACTAGTACATTCAAGAGTAATTGTTACTCTTACATTTCCACCCTTGGCCATAAACTTACTCTATATTAGATATATTGAATATACTTCGCTTTTTCAATTTCGAAAAGGAGAAGAAAGATAAAGGGATAGAAGTTGTCGTAGAATGATTAAAGATTTTATTACTTAATTCATTCTCGTAATAAAATCTTTATTATTAATTTTCAATAATACTATTATTTTGTAGAAGGAACTTTTGGATATAAATTTCTATTTTGTTTGATTCTATATATCCTCCCTTGAGTTACAAACTCGGATAGGGATATTTAATCCATCTTATTCTTTATACAAGAATAAAAGTAGAAAATTGATCTAGCATCTTTTTTTCCTTTCGCAGTTGCAGGAGAATTAGAATAAGAAAAAGGGAAAAGTAAGAGCATCTGGGAAAAAGCGGTTTATCTCAATCAATAAACCGGCTAAAGATCCCAACCATAAAGTAGCTAGCACAGGCGCTGTGGAAAGGTATGTCTTTATATCTCGCATTGTTCGTAAGTTTTCCTTATCAATCCGGATGCATATCTTATATGGTCAACTATACCCATAGTTTATCAGTCCCTGGGGACTCCGAACAATCTGTAAAATGATTTGGGCAATGTTTCTATTCCTTTCTGTAACAGAACATATTCTATTATCAAATAATCCATAATTAATAGACATATTGTCTATTATATTCTCGTTTTATAGAGTAGACCCAAATAGATAAATGTGGAAGAAAATAAATATAAATTATATTATAAATAATGTTAAAGACTAACAATTAAAAGGGATGTAGCGCAGCTTGGTAGCGCGTTTGTTTTGGGTACAAAATGTCGCAGGTTCAAATCCTGTCATCCCTACCTAGTCCTTTTCGTACAAAAAGCTCCAGTTATTTTGATTCACTGGAACATAAATAACCAGTGATTTGTTGTAAGAAAGCGCTCTTAGTTCAGTGCGGTAGAACGCAGGTCTCCAAAACCTGATGCCGTAGGTTCAAATCCTACAGAGCGCGATTCTTTTTTTATTGGTCCAATCTTTTGAATTGATCATTTCATAAATTAGAATGGTCAATGAAATCTTATCTCCCAGAATCAGTAGGAGACTCATTCATTCACGATAAAAATGATCTCAAATATCCAATTGATCACCACGTCGGTACTGTAAATATGCAGTTACGAATAATCCAGCCAAAGTTATAGGAATCAGACCTAACACAATTCCGGATAACAAAACTTCAATCATATTGATTAAAAAAAGGAAGTAAAGATTAATAGCTACCCCGGATAGTAACCCAGACTTACTAGAAATCTCAATCAATTTTGAATTGAGAAAACTTCTTGATTAAGCGAACGAAGAGGTTTTTATTCCTATTTAATTTCAAATAAGTATTTCAAATAAGTCGTATATTACTTAAACCTATGAATAGGACTAAGGTTAAAATAAGCAGAACTAATAAAAAAATGAAATAACTAATAATAGTAGACATTGGAAGGACTTAATGGAAAGAATATGATTGATGTGTATCTTTATCAGGCAATTACCTAAATTTATTTACTTTTGTAAGATAGGATCAGAATAATAAAAAAAATGAAATGTTACAGTGTTAATTAAATTATAACAAATTACTAATTTGTATAAAGAATATAAAATGTATGAATATTATACAAACATTAAGGGAATAGACAATAAAAGATATTATATTTATTTTTTGGAATAACCAAAAATATAATCCTCAAATTTATTGATATTGAGCAACCCATGAATAAAATAAATGCCAATTGTGTAACCACTCGGCAAATTACAAATTAGAAAACGTAGTTTTTTAAATATAAACTAATATTATTATAAACTAATAAATACGAGATCATTGAATTTAACAATGATTAATCTCTACCAGTCTGTTCGAAAGATTGGAACGAAAAAAACCTCTTTTACAGGCAAACGAAATCCATTCGTGCGAATAGAATATATTAGTATATTCTATATAGATTCACTTTTTTCATATGGCTTGTAAGCAAAGACTAATATTCCATCCTGTCTCTCTTGTAAAAAAATAGGAATAACTTGTATTTACAATTCGTACAAAATAATATCACAGAGAATATTTCACTATTCTATTAACGAGATTAGTAACACTCGGTTCTCAACTCAAAGTTCTATGTTAATGAACCATTAAGTTCACGGCATAACTTCACCAACGATACTATTACATACAGTAACACTAATGATCCACTTCTTGAAGTGACATTAATGTATTCTAGTTATACAGCCACCTGTATAACCGAAAACCAGTACAATGATTACTGCTCAGATGAAATCGAAATTCATTTTTCCATAATTCATATGTTCAATTGTTACAATACAATTTTTAGACATGATATTTTCCGGACGTATCATGAAACATACTGGGATTATCTAATTTCTGTCCAGTAAAAAAAAAAATGCCCAATAAAAAAAAAAGAAAAAAAAGAGATGGATTCAGTTGACCAAATAGAGTTGGAAGCTCTGACAGTAGCAGAATCATTCTATCCCACTCCCTTTCGATATTAACCTAACCAAAATTGTATTGCTATGTTAGAAGAAGGCTAGTTATACTGGTTCAGTATACTTCAAATATACCTTTGGTATAATGTTGACAATAAAACAAGGATTGTAGAAGATATCAGTAGTTTTCCATTTTCTGATCTCTCTCTTTCATGGGACCAAATTCCCCTTGACTTTATAATAATATATGGAGTGGAGCTTAGCATGTCTGGGAATACGGGAGAACGCGCTTTTGCTGACATTATTACCAGTATTCGATACTGGGTTATCCATAGCATTACTATACCTTCCCTATTCATTGCAGGTTGGTTATTTGTCAGTACGGGTTTAGCTTATGATGTATTCGGTAGCCCTCGGCCGAATGAATATTTCACAGAAAGTCGACAAGAGGTTCCATTAGTAACTGGTCGTTTCGATTCATTAGAGCAACTAGATGAATTTACTAGATCTAGATCTTTTTAGGAGGTACTAATGACTATAGATAGAACCTATCCAATTTTTACAGTTAGATGGTTGGCCGTTCACGGACTAGCTGTACCTACAGTTTTTTTCTTGGGATCAATATCAGCAATGCAATTCATACAGCGATAAACTCTATATAAACTAAATCACGGAGCTATCTAATGACACAATCAAACCCGAACGAACAAAATGTTGAATTGAATCGTACCAGCCTCTATTGGGGGTTGTTACTCATTTTTGTACTTGCCGTTCTATTCTCTAATTACTTTTTCAATTAGGAACAGTGTAGAATATTCTTTCTCACCCAATTTGGAAAAAACTAATACTCAATATAATAATTGTTTATGTCTTGAGCATGACTACTTAATAAAATTTGAAAGGAAGTAAGAAAAATGGCTGATACCACCGGAAGGATCCCTCTTTGGTTGATAGGTACTTTAACTGGTATTCTCGTGATTGGTTTAATAGGTATCTTTTTCTATGGTTCTTATTCCGGATTAGGATCATCCCTATAGATAATAAAATGTATTTCATATCTATGAGGAATACTGTACACACGAAAGTGAAAACTTAGAAAGATAAGACCTTACCCTTCTTCGAACTCAAAGAAGGGTAAGGTCTTATCTTTCTTTATTTTAATAAGTCTATTTGTATATTAAAAATTGGATAATCCATAAAAATAATACCAGAAAAGATTACATGTATATTAATTTGTAATGTCAAACATGAATAAGGGACTGTTCAGTAAGTCTGTTCCGGAGTCACTCCTTATGCAAGATATACATATATCTATATTTCGTAATGTTCATATGATATTATTTGAAGAGAGGAAGGGTCGAATGAAAGGATCTCCATCTCCGAAGGGGTATGAATTGATTTTGCAATTTTTATTTTATATGATTTATGATTGCATTAGCCTCTATAAGACGGAGATTTTAATCTTTCAGACAACTTAAATTTTTATATAACTAAAAATTCATCTCGACCAATTGAACTTTCTCAAATTGTTTCTTTTTAAGAACCAGAAATATCTGTGCCAAAATGACAGATGCTAAGAATAATAAAAGACCTTGAACACGTAAAGGATCTTGAAGTACTATTTCTGCATCTTCCTGACCAAATCCACCTACATTAGGGTTATTCGTTAACGACTGATCTGCCTTAATGAATTCACCTTCTGAGACCAGAAGTTCCGGTCCGAGAGGTACAAAGTCAACCACTTGTCGACCGTCTATTGGATTATCAATAGTTATTTGATATCCACTCTTTTCTTTACGTGCAATTTTACTTATTCTACCCGTTGCTGAAGCGTTATATACTGTATTGTTGCTCTTGCTCCCATCGGGATAAATTTGTCCTCTTCCTCTATTACCACCCAAATATATAGGATATTTCAGGAAGTGAACTGCTTTATTAGTAGCAGGATTTGGTGAAAGGATGGGAAACACCATTTGACTATATTTTTGACCAGGAACAGGACCTATTACGATAATATTTTTTTGATTAGACCGATAGTTCTGAAAATAAAGATCCCCTATCTTTTCCTTAATATCAGGATAAATGCGATCCGGAGGAGCTAATTCGAAACCTTCGGGTAAAATAAGAACAGCTCCTACATTTAAAGTTCCTTTCTTACCATTAGAAAGAACTTGTTTTATTTGCTTATCATAGGGGATCTTAACGACTGCTTCAAATACGGTATCGGGAAGCACAGACTGTGGAACCTCGATCTCCACAGGTTTTTTAGCCAAATGACAATTGGCACATACAATACGTCCAGTCGCTTCTCGAGGATTTTCATAACCCTGTTGTGCGAAAATGGGGTATGCATTCGCAATAAATGTCTGAGTCATTATATGTATCATGATCAAGACGTAAATTGATTGAGGTATCCAGTTTTTCACCCAGTCATCATAAGTATTTATATTTTGCATCGTTCAACTTTTGGTTCCAAATATTTTATTTAAACAATAAATAGGAGTAGGTAATTATGATAGTTACCTGTCTGCAATTCCGCTACTATATTAAACCCGAAGAGAAAAAATAAGAAGTATCAACCTATAAAAAAGAGTAAAAAATAGCTGATTTCTAAATAAATATGGCAAAAACATTTAATTTAAAATTGTGAGAGAAACCCATTTTTTATTCATTCATCGAATGATAAATTACTACAAGTGAAGAAGATGTACGATTAAAACGTTGGAAGATCCAATATTTGAAAATTGTGTCTAAAATGACTGGAAAAGTTGAAACAAGACCAGATATTATTCGTTCGTTATGGGAAAATCCATAATTTTCGAAGATCAAATCGACCATCAGTTTCCAACCATGGGGCGAATGAAACCCAATACATAGATCGGTTGCTAAAAGAATAACAAAAGCTTTCATAGTATCACTTAAGCTACAGAAGACTTCTTGTATCCAAGAATTAAGAATCCCAAGTTTCTTCTTACCCAGAATGAGAAAAACACTTAGAATAGCAAAACCTATTAGATTTGCTAATAAATGCGAAATTATTTGGATACAATCTTGATTATATATTTTTACCAATTGGATCATTTTTTTCTGCATCTCTATATAAAGATCTTGCGAATGTGTTTCCGAATAATCTTCCACCATTCTTTCTAACAGAAATAGCTCTTCTATTTTCTCAAATTTTTCTAGAACATTTTCTTCTTGTATAAAATCAAAAATTCTTTTTGACTGACCAGTATTCCACCAATTTGTAACCCAAGATTCCAAAACTCTCTGTAATGAAATTGAAATTCCCCACGGCAATACTACTAAACATGCGAGATATTGTAGAGAAACTAATGCTTTATATTTGGCTACTTCCAACTCGTGAATCGCTAACGAACTCGATTGACCCGTTAGCTCTTTCCAAAATCTGAACAAAGTACGAATTATAGAACGAGGTATCGCATTCATAGAATGATCTAGTGAGTAATTCTTCGACGGTGGTTTGCTCCGAATGAGAAGTAGGGTAAAAAGTAGATTATTCCCAGTCGTATCAACAACTAACTTATGTTATAAGAACCAAAGAAATAATTAATTATTTCATAAATAAAAAATAAGACCAATTCTGCACTCCAAAAGGCCTTGCCGTACACATATGTAAAAAAGTGTTTTTAATACACTATTTATATTTATTATAGTTTAATTAATTTTTACTTTTGAGACGTAATGTCTACTGGATCTCTCGGTCCTCTCTAAAGAGAAATAATAATATAGAGTTTTTTATATCCAAATTTTTTATCGTATCTACTATATAGATCTACACATTTGTATCTTGAATAAGATCCCCATTTCAAAATCCTTCAACGGATACACGCAAAAAACGGGCTAATTCGGCAGCTTTCTGTTCCATTTCACGCAGAGTCAAATTTTCTTCAGTACGAGTTAAAGGGATGTCTTGTTGACCCTTTATTTCCATATAAAGAACACGACGAGGGGAAATACCTTCTTGAACTTCCATTTTTATCGCCTGAATATCCTTCATAATAAATTGGATAAAAATACGGCGATTTCTTCCGGGAAATCCCCAACGAAAAAGACATGCAATTCCTTCTTTTTCATCAAACTTATTGTAACCACTACCTACATTGCACAAAATTGTACACCACAAATAAGAGCTAATGAACAGACCCGCAATACCATAAAAACACATTACAATTCCTTGTGGAACAAAGAGTATTTGCTGAGATGACAATAAGGGTATAAGGTCCCTACCAAGGTAACTTGAAATTCCGACCAATAAAAATCCTAGTGAACCAAAAAAAAGGATACAAGCAAAAAAAAAATTGATGATCTTTCTAGACCCTGTTATGGGTTCTATCCAGAGCCATTTGGATCGACGATTCATAACAAATTGCGTACTATTTAATTTGAGGGAGTAGCCAAACACTTACTCTTTTTACTACCATCCCAAAGTCACTTTCATAAATGGGCTATATAATAAATAATAAAATAGCCATATACATATAAGCATCTAGGTAGACTATATATTTTGGGTGTGTGCTTTTTTTTGGGGGAATTGGTCCTTAACTTATCGATTCTAAAAAAATAGTTCATTGCACGAGTATTAAATACCAATCTCGAGATTCGAATGTATATGTATACATATTAATTAAGTAATAAATACTTATTCATTCACACACCCTTATATATTGTAATTATAAAATAATTATGTATATAACATATCATATACATCCAGCTTATATTCATGATGTATAGACCATACCATACACATTCATATATTGAGTATGAATAGATCTAAATAAAGATTAATATCTATTTAGATCTATTTTGTTCGTGTCTAAAAGAGGTTTTATTATATATTATCCATATAAAAGAATAAACATATTCTTTTGTTCTACGATTGAAAGATTGGAATATATTTATTATTTATGATATCTGATTGAATCATATTCATAAAATCTCGTCGTTTTGAATATAGAAATAAAGAAAAACCATTGTAATTGCCGGAAAAAACAAGCCCACCAAAGGCACAAAAACAGAGGGTAAATTGGGATTTATCATAAAATAAATATTTTAATATTTATATTTCTCTCTATTAACATTAACAACGATAAATTATAAGCCCAAATGAGTGATAGGACCAAATAAGTGGACTTGCCTTTTTTTAAATATCTAAAGTACTTTACTTTATAAAGCTTGTTTATATATGACTGTATAAATGGGACCAATTTCCACATTGTATATTGGTACATATAAAGGATAATATATATCCGCTTCTCGTTGCTATATTGAACATAAATACCTTTTATTTTAACTGTTCCATTAATTTAATTTTTTTGAATGTTCATCTTTGAGATAAAGGTATAACTCGCTAGCATAATCTTATTTAATGTGAGAAAGTTACATAGTGTCTACTTTTTCTGATAAAAAGGGGTATTTTCATGGGTTTGCCTTGGTATCGTGTCCATACTGTCGTATTGAATGATCCTGGACGGTTAATCGCTGTGCATATAATGCATACAGCTTTAGTTTCTGGTTGGGCTGGTTCAATGGCTCTTTACGAATTAGCAGTTTTCGACCCATCCGATCCTGTTCTTGATCCAATGTGGAGACAAGGTATGTTCGTTATACCTTTTATGACTCGTCTAGGAATAAAGGATTCGTGGGGTGGATGGAGTATAACTGGAGAAACTGTATCTAATCCAGGTATTTGGAGCTATGAAGGTGTGGCCGGAGCACATATTGTGTTTTCTGGCTTATGCTTTTTAGCAGCTATCTGGCATTGGGTATATTGGGATCTAGACGTATTCTGTGATGACCGTACAGGAAAACCTTCTTTAGATTTGCCTAAGATTTTTGGCATTCATTTATTCCTCTCAGGAGCAGCCTGTTTCGGATTCGGAGCATTTCATGTAACGGGGTTGTATGGCCCTGGAATATGGGTGTCTGATCCTTATGGACTAACTGGAAATATACAACCTGTAAGTCCGGCGTGGGGAGCTGAAGGTTTTGATCCTTTTGTTCCAGGAGGAATAGCTGCTCATCATATTGCAGCAGGTATATTAGGTATATTAGCAGGTCTATTTCATCTCAGTGTTCGTCCTCCCCAACGTTTATACAAAGGATTACGTATGGGGAATATTGAGACTGTCTTATCTAGCAGTATTGCTGCTGTATTTTTTGCAGCTTTCATCGTGGCAGGGACAATGTGGTATGGTTCCGCAACCACTCCGATCGAATTATTTGGTCCTACTCGTTATCAGTGGGATCAGGGATACTTCCAACAAGAAATAGATCGACGGGTTCGTGCTGGTCTGGCTGAGAATCTAAGTCTATCAGAAGCTTGGTCAAAAATTCCTGAGAAACTTGCTTTTTATGATTACATTGGGAATAATCCAGCTAAAGGAGGGTTATTCAGGGCGGGTGCGATGGACAATGGGGATGGAATTGCTGTTGGTTGGTTAGGACACCCTATATTTAAAGACAAAAAGGGACATGAGCTTTTTGTACGTCGTATGCCTACCTTTTTCGAAACATTTCCAGTTGTTCTAGTAGATGAAGAAGGAATTGTAAAAGCCGATGTTCCTTTTAGGAGAGCAGAATCAAAGTATAGTGTTGAACAAGTAGGTGTAACTGTTGAGTTCTATGGTGGTGAACTTGACGGGGTTAGCTTTGGTGATCCTACTATAGTCAAAAAATATGCTAGGCGTGCACAATTAGGCGAGATTTTTGAATTGGATCGTGCTACTTTGAAATCCGACGGTGTTTTTCGGAGTAGCCCAAGGGGTTGGTTTACTTTTGGACATGCTACATTTGCTCTTCTTTTCTTTTTTGGACACATTTGGCATGGTGCTAGAACCCTATTCAGAGATGTTTTCGCTGGTATTGACCCCGATTTGGATGCCCAAGTGGAATTTGGGGCATTCCAAAAACTGGGAGATCCAACTACTAAAAAACAAGTGGTATAATATAGCGTCGCTCCGATCAATAATAAATATTGAGAGAGAGAGATTCCATGTCAGTGAATATTCATTTAAAAATAAAAAAATATAAGAAAATGTTGTTGTAATTAGTACGAAAGCTATATCCGTAATTGCAAACTACGATCGAATCTATGGAAGCATTGGTTTATACATTCCTTTTGGTGTCGACCTTAGGGATAATTTTTTTCGCTATTTTCTTCCGAGAACCCCCAAAAGTTCCGGATAGAGGAGGAAAATAATTTTTTCTTCAAATCCTACTTCTTATAATTATAATATAATCAAATAATGACCTTCCCAATCGGGAAGGTCATTATTTCAACTAGTCCTCATGCTCTTCAAAAGGATCTCGAAGTTGTTCAGAGGGTTGCCCAAAGGCGGTGTATAGGGCATAACCAGTAAAGCTAACAAGTAAACGAGATATGGAGATAGCGACTAAGGTTGCAGTTTCCATTGATAGATAATTATATGTATGTATATATACATTAATAGTATACAAAGTTAATAGATCTCAACCAATACTATTGTTTTATGGCTACACAGACTATTGATGATACTTCTAGAACCGGGCCAATACGAACTAGTGTAGGAAATTATTTAAAACCACTTAATACAGAATCTGGTAAAGTAGCTCCCGGATGGGGAACTGCTCCTCTCATGGGCACTGCAATGGTTTTATTTGCAGTATTCTTATCTATTATCTCGGAAATTTATAATTCTTCTGTTTTATTGAACGGAATTCCGGTTAGTTGGGTCTAGATAAACTAGAAGATCCGCCCGGATCCCGAACTCATCCAAAAGAAGAAAAAAAACTAAGTAAGGAAAGCTTTTTATTAATAACTTGAGTTTATATATTATAACGTTCTGGTAGTTTGATCGTGTAATTAATTTTAATTTTATCTAAGGATTTTTGGAATATGGGTGTGCGACTTGTTAAAATTGATCTCTATTCTAGTACAGAAAACTAGTCTGTTGTCTTCATAAAGATGGTCCTCCTACCTCGTTGGATATTGATCCAATAGTTAATATTCAGAGCACGAGGTATATGAATAAATATATTCAAGAAAATCTGAACTATGGTTTCTACCTGCTGGTTTATACCTGTTATTTATACCTCGTGACTAGGCTTCCAATAATTTAATAATTTGGAAGCAGTACGATTAGAAATCGAGGATATCTCCTCCTTTTTATGCTTACTCTTACTGAAGAATGAGAAAGTATCTCATCTCTCTTAGTTAGTATGATGAGTGAGTAGTAATGAAATTTAAAGGTTATAACCCATGAGACCTTTTGGGTATGAAAAAAATCATCGGGGTAAAAATTTAAATCTGAGGTTTAGATTTATTCATTTATTGAGATCCCGACAAGATAATTCCTATTGATCGTCCATACTAGTTGTTATCTAGGTGATCACGAATAGGATAAAAGATCGTTCAAAAGGCCTATAGCGATGTATTCAAGAACGAGCCAACTTGAAATTTGAGCACTATACAATTAAATTTATTACTGATTTTTGTAGGAAATCATGGATTATTATGAATCCTATTCTTCATATTCCCAAGGAATGAAGTATGAAGCATCTTTCTATTTTACAAAGGATATACCTTTGTTTGTAAAGGTATTTGGGTGTTCTTGTTTAAGCCGTATGAAAGGAAATTCTCATGTACGGTTTTCAGAGGGGGAATTTGAGTTTACCTATCTCAATAAAGTATACGATTGGTTCGAAGAGCGTCTCGAAATTCAGGCGATTGCGGATGATATCACTAGTAAATATGTTCCTCCTCATGTTAATATATTTTATTGTTTAGGAGGAATCACACTTACTTGTTTTTTGGTACAAGTAGCTACTGGTTTTGCTATGACTTTTTACTATCGTCCCACCGTTCTAGAAGCTTTCGCTTCTATTCAATACATAATGACTGAAGTAAACTTCGGTTGGCTAATCCGATCGGTCCATCGATGGTCGGCAAGTATGATGGTTCTTATGATGATCTTGCATGTATTCCGTGTCTATCTAACAGGTGGATTCAAAAAACCTCGCGAACTCACTTGGGTTACGGGTGTAATTCTAGCTGTACTAACCGTATCTTTCGGTGTAACTGGTTATTCTTTGCCCTGGGATCAAATTGGTTATTGGGCAGTAAAAATTGTAACTGGTGTGCCTGAGGCTATTCCCTTAATAGGATCTCCTTTGGTAGAATTATTACGTGGAAGTGTTAGTGTGAGTCAATCTACCTTGACTCGTTTTTATAGTTTACACACTTTCATATTACCCCTTCTTACTGCTGTATTTATGTCAATGCACTTTCTAATGATCCGCAAGCAGGGTATTTCAGGTCCTTTATAGAAAGGACATCTACATTTTGAATTAGTATTCAAAACCTATTCTCTTTAGTAACAGTAACGATATATCATTGCCGCGAATATTTATTCTTCCATATAATTGGGAAGATGGAAATAATAAACCATGTTTATCGGATTTCTACTTTCTCTTAAGTATTCTTTATCTAATACAATACTTTATCTAATACAATACAAAGAATTTAAGTAGATACTCATCTCAGATGGAGAAAAGAGATTATGGGAGTGTGTGACTTGAACTATTGCTTAGGCCGTGCAGATTAATTTTTCGATCTGCCATGAATCACAAATGTGTCTCTGTCCCAATTTTCTTCCCAAAAAAAGGAAGTTTAGAACCTGGGTAAAAGGGATTGGTAACTTTGTTGCGTTCCAAGAGAGTTATTTCTATGATCGAATCCAAATTAGGCTCCGTGAAATCCAGATAATGGTAATAACAGTAATAAGTTTTACTTATTGCTTATCCTTTTCTTTTCATAGTCTGAAAATGCATGCATTTCCCTTGCATTTAAATAGGGTAAACTATCGGAGTAAAAGAAGGGGTCTAAGGAAGGAGAAAGGCCGAATCAGTAACAAGCCAATACCTTGTATTGCAAAAAAAATTATGTAGGTCGGGATAAACACGGATTACAAGGAATAAGATGGTCCAAAAGGCATATTAACCATGATTTAATTTGTGAACTTACTTGGATACTGAGCACTTATTTAATACGAAATAACAAAATCATAAAGAATGGCATAGATCTTTCTTATTCTGATGATACGCCCTTCATCATTTTTAATTAAGTTATTGCTCGAGCCGGATGATCAAAATTGACATGTCCGGTTCTTTCGGGGGATAGATTCATAAAAATTTACTTATCCGAATAACAAAGAAACCTGACTTGAATGATCCTGTATTAAGGGCTAAATTAGCTAAAGGCATGGGACATAATTATTATGGAGAGCCAGCTTGGCCCAATGATCTTTTATATATTTTTCCAGTAGTAATTTCAGGTACTATTGCATGTACCGTAGGTTTAGCGGTTCTAGAACCATCAATGATTGGTGAACCGGCAAATCCATTTGCAACTCCTTTGGAAATATTACCAGAATGGTATTTTTTCCCCGTATTTCAAATACTTCGTACAGTACCTAATAAATTATTAGGTGTCCTTTTAATGGCTTCAGTACCTGCAGGACTATTGACAGTCCCTTTCTTGGAGAATGTGAATCAATTTCAAAATCCATTTCGTCGTCCAGTAGCTACAACAGTATTCTTAATCGGTACCGTAGTAGCTCTTTGGTTAGGTATTGGGGCAACGTTACCTATCGATGAATCTTTAACTCTAGGTCTTTTCCAATTTGATCTAATTTATAATAAATATATTAATCTGTAAAGAAATCTTTTGTTCCTATATCTAGGGAGTAGTTGCTTCAAGACAAATGATCTCTCCCTAGATATATTATTTTAGATATATTTAAATTTTTTGTAATAAATATGTAAAAGATTGATTGCAAATGGATTTATTGCAATTACTTTCAAAACAAACTTAGAAAAAAGGGAATTAATAGATAAATAAAATGGAACTATTTCATGAACCTAAACCCGATTTACGGGTTAATCAATTCCAATATTTCTACGAAATTCCAATATCTCTTTGACAGATTGTTCCCCAAGGTTTTTAATTTTCATTAAATCTTCTCGACTATAATTTGATAGGTCCGATAATGTATTTATATTAGCCTTTTTGAGGCAGTTATATATCCGAGTCGAGAAGTTTAATTGGTCAATATACATTTGGTCGAAAACGATTCTCTTAGTATCAGTCGATATATGCGATAAAGGTAAGGAAGGAGTCATATTATCACTTAGACTTTTTGTTTCAGTGATGTTCTCTTCCTCTGCACGCATAAAAGGAAGGAAAAAGTCAATCAAATTACGAGAAGCTTCGTAAAGTGCCTCTTTAGGAGCTAATCCTCCATTTGTCCATATTTCAAGAAAAAGAATTTCTTGTATCTCATTTCCACTCCAATAGGAATGAATACTATAATTTACATTTTGAACAGGGATAAAGGCAGCATCTATAGGAAAAATTCCATCCTGAGAATTATAATTATCTGGATTTTGGATAATATACCCGCGGCCTTTTTCAATTTTTAATAATATATCTAAGTTAATAGATTTGTTTAGACTAGCTATATGTTGTGTAGTATCAATTACTCTGACAGAAGGTGGTAATATGATATCTTGAGCGGTTACTTTTTTTGGTCCAACGATATGGATAGAACCTTCACGAATTCCGTAGGCATCACTTCTAAGTACAATTTCTTTCAGATTCATCAAAATCTCATGTACCGATTCTTCGATACCTATCATCACAGAATATTCATGTGTTATGTTTTCAAATTTGGCACATGTGATGCACGTTCCTTCCAACTCTCCAAGTAAAACTCTTCTTATTGCACTACCTATTGTATTAGCTTGACCTTTGCGAAGCGGAGATAGAGTGAAACGGCCATAATGGAGACGCTTACTGTCTGCTCTGGATTCGACGCACACCAATTGTGGTCTCTTAATAGAGACTAATATTTCATCCTGAATCATAATTATTATATTGAATAGATAATTTCATCATTTCTTTCTCTTAAAATTAATTAAATTCTTACACACGTCTCTTTTTGGGAGGTCTACATCCATTATGTGGCATAGGAGTTATGTCACGTACATAACTCAGTAGTACACTACTTTGAGCAATGGCTCGTAATGCTGTATCTCTCCCCGGACCAGGTCCACTTATCAAAACTTCTGCCTGTTTCAGAAGACCTTGATCCGTTAATGTAAAAAGAACATTTTCTGCTGCAGTTTGAGCAGCAAATGGTGAACGTCTTTTTGTGCCTTTGAATCCACAAGCACCGGCAGAAGACCAAGAAACCGCTTGTCCTTGTGTATCTGTAACAGTAACAATGGTATTTCGAAAACTTGCTCGAACGTAAATAACTCCTTTAATTATTCTATGTTTAGTTCTACGTGGAACAAATCTTCTTGTAGTTCTACGTGACACAAATCTTTTTGTATTTTTTGAAACAAATCTTTTTATAGTTTTTGGCATATTTATTATATTAAAATAGTGGAAAAAAATATATATATAGAAGTATACTTCTATATATATATTTTTTATTATTTATTATACATGGATTTCTTAGATATAAAAAAGTATTATCCCTGTCTTTGTTTATGTCTCGGATTGTAACAAATGACCAGAAGGCGTTTTCCCCTACGAATTAGGCGGCACTTATCACAAAATTTACGAACAGAAGCACGGATTTTCATATTTGTGGTCTTTGAAGTTGTAATGGCTAGGATCATATTCAATTTTTTTTGCGAAAAACAGAGTTTTCTTTTTATCTAAGCCTAATCTAATATTCGTTCAATCAATAAGTAAGTAACATCATTCATCGATATCTATTCCCATCCCGCGATTTCTATAAATGATACGACCTCTATTCTTATCGTAAGGAGAGTATTCGACCTTGACTCTATCCCCTACATCGATTCGGATACGCCTATATCGAATCTTTCCTGAAACATACGTCAAAATGTCACGATCACTATCCAAATGGACCGTAAACATACCGTTACCCAATGCTTCAGTAACGACACCCTCTTCCGTAATATAGTTTGTATTTACCATAGTGATACTCCTTATGCAATGTACGATGTGTGTTATTATTCTTTATTCTATGTTGATAGGATCAAATTCTATGTTGATATGTTAAACTAATATCTGCATCATTGAATTTATAATTTATTTTTAAGAATAAGAATACAAAGATTATTTTTTGATTTTTGATGTGTAATATTTACATTTACATTACTTATATTTTAATAAGGAGTAATATAAATTGTATATTTATATTTTTTTTTATTACTAGAATGCAAATTCTATTTATAAAGAAAAATCATTTAAGAAACCCTCTTAGAAATTATATGAATTTCTAAGGGGTAATAACACTGATATTAAAGTTATTATTAATTATATATATCATTATATTAATTAACTTTAATATCAGTGTTAAAGTTACTAATATAACTTTAATTAACTAATTAATATTTCTAGATAAACCGTTTGAATTACGAATTATCATGTTCACCATCTTTACCATCGTCATCATCTTTACCATATTCACCATTTTTAACTTTAACAGATGATTTATCATCTTTATCATTTGATTTCTTTTTAAGTCGAGGCCAAAGGCCAACTACGCCAACTTGGTCGACAATGCCGAAAGATACCGCTGTATCTGGATCCAGAAAATGATCTCTTTCCATTAGCTTATGGATCATAAAATAATCCATTTTTGATGTTTCTAGATATGTACGTGTAATATACTGCCGCAAATAGCGCAGATAAAATGCCTCGAAGCCAGGATCTTCAAACTTGAAATCGGTGGAGTCCTCCTCCTCATTATCCTTATCCTTATCACTATCATAAGGAGACATAAAAGGTTGGTGAATCATAACTCTACCATTTTTGCTTACTGCCCGTTTACCACGAGTCCCCCCGTGTAGGACAAAAGCTCCCATCGAAGCATTTAAACCGACGCCTATTGTATTTATCTGTCCTGTTACGTATTGCATAAGATCATAAAGAGCGACTCCCGATGCCATTGCTCCACCCCGACAGTGAAGAAAAAACATTATTGTTTCTCCCCTATTCTCTTGATTTAAATAGACCATACTTTTCATTATTAGACTCGCACTCTCTTCATCGAGTGGCTTACCTAAAAAAAGCACTCCCCCGCGAAATAGCTGATAGAATACTTCGACCCAACTATCTTCTTTTTTTTTTCCTTTTTTTTTTCCTTTTTTTTTCCCTTTTTTTTTTTCTTTTTCTTCTTCTTCTTTTTCTTCTTCTTCTTTTTCTTCTTCTTCTTTTTCTTCGTCTTCTTTTTCTTCGTCTTCTTTTTCTTCGTCTTCTTCTTCTTCGTCTTTTTCTTCTTTTTCTTCGTCTTCTTTTTCTTCGTCTTCTTCTTCTTCGTCTTTTTCTTCTTTTTCTTCGTCTTCTTTTTCTTCGTCTTCTTCTTCTTCGTCTTCTTCTTCTTCGTCTTTTTCTTCTTTTTCTTCGTCTTCTTCTTTGTCTTTTTCTTCAAAGAAGACTTTTTCTTTTTCAATGATGACTTTTTGTTCTTCACCCATGATAAATCTCTTCTTTCCCTTCTTTTCCTTGGGTTCTTTAAACGGTACTTTTGGAATACTTGGCTCTGCTGTAGCCATAATAGACTGTTCCTCCTATTTATATATAATGATATATTATCAATGTAATAGTCATTAGTCACTCTTTAACAACGAGAGTCTGATATTAGTTGTGCGCCTATAATAACACTTGTACATACTTAAAAACTTGATCAAATTTTTAAGTATGTACAAGCCAAAAAAGTTCGACTTGTTTTTGGGATCTACTTAATTATTCAGACTTTTCAATTCCAAAAGTTATTATTTTAACTATCTCACTCAAAAACTTTTTTAAAATAGCTCGTGGAACCATGACATCAAACATTCCAAAATCAAATAAAGAATCAGACGTTTGAGATTCTTCCTCTACTATCTGATTTAATGTCTGTTCAATTACTCTTTTACCTGCAAATGCAATGTATGCATTAGGTTCGACAATTGTGAAATTAGCCAACATACCAAAACTAGCAGTCACTCCACCAGTTGTGGGAGATGTTAGAATAGAAATATATAGCAAATTTTTTTCCTTTTGATGTGTATGCAAGGCAGCAGCTATTTTACTCATTTGCATTAAACTGAAACTTCCTTCTTGCATACGCGCTCCGCCAGAAGCACATACGAGAATTACTGGAAGATAATTCTTAGTAGCATGCTGGATTAAACGGGTTATTTTTTCACCTACTACCGAGCCCATACTGCCTCCCATGAACTTGAAATCCATAACTCCCAGTGCGACAGTAATACCATTTACTCGACCTATGCCTGTTTGAATAGCGTCGGGTAAACCTGTTTCTTTTTGATAGGAATCGTTATAATCTTCGTAAGATATATCTTCTATATCTTCTATATAAGATATATCTTCTATAGAAGTATCTTTTCTAATTATATTTTTATTCCGATCAAACTCTAAAGAAACATAATCTTGGTAAGATATACCGTCTATATGATGTCTCTTTATAAGACATCCATTTTGATTATTATCATTTGTTTGTCTAAAAGATCCATTTACCTTTAGAGTTGGATTAGGATATCCATTTATCCTTAGAGTTGGACGTCCATTTTGATTATTATCATTTGTTTGTCTAAAAGATCCATTTAACTTTAGAGTTGGACGTCCATTTTCATTATTATCATTTGTTTGTCTAAAAGATCCATTTAACTTTAGAGTTGGACGTCCATTTTCATTATTATCATTTGTTCGTTTAGGACATCCATTTTGATCATCTTTTTGTTCATATTCATATAAATTGCTATAATCTCCGAAATATTCTTCTTCTATTTCTTCTATATTACAAAATTCTTCTTCTGGATTACACTCCGACTTTATCACCTCTGAATTATTAGACCCAATTGTTTCGTCTAATTTGACTACTCCGAAGAGCCCTTCTTCAAAAAGGTCAAGAAATTTTTCGATTTCAAAACCCATATTATGGAGATAGGATTTCTCTATTTCGTGAAATACATCCTCACGAAGCGTTCTAAATTCGTCTGTGTTCTTAGACGGGTCGTCGTCATCGTCAATAAACGTTCCATAGTGCTCAGCATAGTCTTGTTTTATTTTCAATAAATTTATCATCATTACCTGCAATTCATACCCTACGTCAGCTAATTTTTGACGTAATTCGCAAAGTATATGTATATTTTTCGCTTTTCTTTTTATATAGGAAGATTGAATAGAATCAAAATCTTTAAAACCTTTAAAAGAAAGTAAAAGAGGGTTACCAACGAAATTTTCTTTATATGCATTTTTATATATAGGAAATCTACATAAAAATAGACTATCTCTTTTTGGGAATATATTAAAAAAATCCATATTAAATAGATCTAAATGTTCTATAATATAGCTATGTACTTTTTTATGGAGTTCCCTCTCGTTAGTGATTTCATCTTTTATTTTTATACCTATTTCAACCATTAATAGTTGAACCGTTTCCAAACTTCGAGAAATAATGTCTTGCAACATCTCAAGAGGTAATTTTTTACCAGCATAAAAATAATGTGTCAAATATTCTCTTTTTTTCTTATCTATCACAACCCTAAGGATATTAACAATAGTATTGTTGAATCCTACTAACGTTTTAAACGTCTTATAAGAATTATTATAATATTTATGAGAAATTATGTCGTAAAATAATTTCGAAATCTCTCGAACCGCTACAATGTTAAAAAAATGCATCTTATCTTTTTTACCTAGAAGATCTAGAGAAGAGAAATCTTCATCCATGGGGAACCAAGTACCAGAATCAATTAAAAGATCAATTCGATCTGAACTAGTCATTAGCAGAGTTTCTCCACATTGTGGACAAACACCTTTGAATTCTTCTACTAACGATTTAGTATATGTAACGTTCTCACAATTTTCGCATAAAACCCACAAATGCTTATATTTTTTTTGATCGAATATGTCTTTTTCAACTTTTTCTTCAATTTCAACTTTTTCTTCAATATAGTCACGATCCTTGTTTTCTTCACCCATTTTACTTGTCTCCTTTATTTCATCGTTAATGTACAACTTTTAAATTTTACACAATAGCATAATTAAATATTGAAATAGATACTTTGAATTGTTGGATTGGAAGTCCATTCTACTGTATTATCTCATTTACCTTCTTCGTGGACAAAGCTGATTTACGAATTAGCTATCATCTAGATAGATTAGAAGAAATTAGATAAATCTGTTAAATCATGAAGATTGAATTTATTTTGTCCAAAACAACATTTCGGACACCATGGTTAGGGACTATAAGAAATTGTATCCCTTCCGAACCAACCCCTCACCGAATGATCCATGATTTATATCTAGAAGTTATTTCTAGATAGAGGTAAATATTTATACCTAGGTATCTATTCCCATCCATTCAGTATTCGGCTCAATCTTAAAAGATTGGGCCGAGTTTGGTTCGATTAAGGGACCAAACAGACGAAAGTCCGTTGATTACTTACTTTATTACAACGTATCAATCGTATCAAATTCAAATTTGATCTCTTTCCATACTTCACAAGCGGCAGCTAATTCAGGACTCCATTTAGTAGCTTCGCGGATCACTTCATTACCTTCACGAGCGAGATCACGTCCTTCATTACGAGCTTGTACACAAGCTTCTAATGCGACCCGATTAGCTACTGCACCAGGTGCATTTCCCCAAGGATGTCCCAAAGTGCCTCCACCAAACTGTAATACAGAATCATCCCCAAAGATCTCGGTCAGAGCAGGCATATGCCAAACGTGAATACCTCCTGAAGCTACAGGCAGGACACCCGGCATAGAGACCCAATCTTGAGTGAAATAAATACCACGACTTCGGTCTTTTTCAATAAAATCATCACGCAATAAATCAACAAAACCCAAAGTAACTTCTCGTTCTCCTTCAAGTTTACCTACTACAGTACCAGCGTGAATATGGTCTCCACCAGACATACGCAGTGCTTTAGCTAGTACACGGAAATGCATACCATGATTTCTTTGTCTGTCAATAACTGCATGCATTGCGCGGTGAATGTGAAGAAGTAGGCCGTTGTCTCGACAATAATGAGCCAACGAAGTATTTGCCGTGAAACCTCCAGTCAAATAGTCATGCATGACGATAGGAACTCCCAATTCTCTGGCGAATACTGCTCTTTTCATCATTTCTTCACATGTACCTGCAGTAGCATTCAAGTAATGTCCCTTAATCTCACCCGTCTCAGCCTGAGCTTTATAAATTGCTTCTGCACAAAAGCAGAAACGATCTCTCCAGCGCATGAATGGTTGGGAATTCACGTTTTCATCATCCTTGGTAAAATCAAGTCCACCACGGAGACATTCGTAAACGGCTCTACCATAATTTTTGGCAGATAGGCCCAATTTTGGTTTTATAGTACATCCCAGCAAAGGACGACCATATTTGTTTAATTTATCTCTTTCCACTTGGATACCATGTGGTGGGCCTTGGAAAGTTTTTGAATAAGCAGGAGGAATTCGTAGATCTTCCAGACGTAGAGCTCGTAGGGCTTTGAATCCAAAGACATTACCTACAATGGAAGTGAACAGGTTAGTCACAGAACCTTCTTCGAAAAGATCTAAGGGGTAAGCTACATAGGCAATAAATTGATTTTCCTCTCCAGGAACGGGTTCGATATCATAGCATCGTCCCTTGTAACGATCAAGACTGGTAAGTCCATCGGTCCAAACAGTGGTCCATGTACCAGTGGAAGATTCGGCAGCTACTGCTGCTCCCGCTTCCTCGGGGGGCACTCCCGGTTGAGGAGTGACTCGGAATGCTGCCAAGATATCAGTATCTTTGGTCTGATATTGTGGAGTATAATAAGTTAGTCTGTAATCTTTAACACCAGCTTTGAATCCGACACTTGCTTTAGTCTCTGTTTTTGGTGACATAAATAAGTCCCTCCCTATGATTTATTAGTTAATAGCTCTTATCAAGAACGAGGTCTACTCGACATGAGTGTGGAACGTAAAGAATTCTAATATGCAAAACAAAACAATTTTATCCTTTATTATTTTCAAATAATATTGTATCATGTTATGTATGTATGATGCAACCCAATTTCTTATTTCTATTGACCCGAGGACTTTTCTATTTTATTTTTTAAGTATCTAAAGGTCATTAATTTGACTTCTATTCATAAGTGTAGAAAACTATATTAATATATATAGATATATAGAAGAAGCATATATTAATAGAATTAATAATTTAATACGAAAAAAATGAGAAATGTGCATAAAAATACATAAAAAAAAAAAATAAAAAAAATGGAATATGGCTCAATTTAAATATTTCCCAGAGGGTATGGGCAATACGGGGAAATCTAGGTATCGACAACTCGAAGACTTCTTTATGATCGTTATGTATCTACTTCGAATAAAAATATTGCGTAGATATTACAATTTATTTTGGCAAAATAGCATCAACAGCCTCTAGTCGTGTTCTAGCTCTTTTGAGAGCTACATCAGCTTCGATTGCTTGTTTCTTGCCTTCAGCTCGTCCAAGATCAACTTTAGCTAATCTAAAAGTTTCCTGAGCCTCTCGAGGATCAATGTCAATACCTCTTTCTGCATTATTGACCAATAATGTTATTTCATTATTGTCTATCTTAGCAAAACCACCCATTAAAGCCATAGTCGACCACTGGGCATTGAGACGTATTTTCATCACTCCTATATCCAAAGCTGTTACAATTGCAGTATGATTGGGTAACACACCAATTTGACCACTGTTGGTAGTTAGAATTATTTCTTGAACTTCTGAATCCCAAACAACTCGATTGGGAGTCAGTACACGAAGATTTAGGTTCATTTTATAATATTAAATTTCTTTGAAGTTCATAGCCTTCGCGGTAGCTTCATCAATGTTACCCACTAAATAAAAAGACTGTTCAGGGAGACCATCTAATTCTCCTGAAAGGATCATTTGAAAACCTCTAATTGTTTCTACTAAACTAACATATTTACCGGGGGAACCAGTGAATACCTCTGCTACAAAAAAAGGTTGTGACAAAAACCTTTCAATTTTTCGTGCTCTTGCTACGGTTAAACGATCTTCTTCTGACAATTCATCCAGTCCAAGAATAGCTATAATGTCTTGAAGTTCCTTATAACGTTGCAAAGTTTGTTTAACTCCTTGCGCAGTTTCATAATGTTCTTCGCCCACGATCGAAGGTTGGAGCATAGTCGACGTTGAATCTAATGGATCTACCGCTGGATAGATCCCCTTGGCAGATAATCCTCTTGATAGTACAGTAGTAGCATCTAAATGTGCGAATGTTGTAGCAGGAGCAGGATCAGTCAAGTCGTCTGCAGGTACATAAACTGCTTGAATGGAGGTTATAGATCCGTCTTTGGTAGACGTTATTCTCTCTTGCAAAGAGCCCATTTCCGTACTAAGAGTTGGCTGATAACCCACAGCGGAAGGCATTCTGCCTAATAATGCTGATACCTCCGATCCTGCTTGGACAAAGCGGAAGATATTGTCAATAAATAAGAGTACGTCTTGCTTATTGACATCTCGGAAATATTCAGCCATGGTTAGAGCAGTTAAACCAACTCTCATACGAGCTCCTGGTGGTTCATTCATTTGACCATATACCAGAGCTACTTTGGATTCTGATATATTTTGCTCATTAATTACTCCCGACTCTTTCATTTCCTTGTAAAGATCATTTCCTTCACGGGTACGTTCTCCTACTCCGCCAAATACAGAAACACCTCCATGAGCCTTAGCAATGTTGTTGATTAATTCCATAATCAACACTGTTTTACCCACTCCAGCTCCCCCGAATAATCCAATTTTTCCTCCACGGCGGTAAGGAGCTAAAAGATCCACTACTTTAATGCCTGTTTCAAAAATTGAAAATTTTGTATCCAACTGTGTAAAGGCGGGAGCAGATCTATGAATAGGAGATGTTGTTAGAGCATTTACAGGACCTAAATCATCGACAGGTTCTCCAAGAACATTAAAAATTCTTCCGAGAGTAGTTTCACCAACTGGAACACTCAGTGGAGCTCCTGTATCAATTACTATCATTCCTCTCATCAAACCATCTGTAGCACTCATAGCTACAGCTCTAACCTTATTATTTCCTAATAATTGTTGTACCTCACAAGTAACACAAATTGGCTGACCATTTGTGTTATTATCCTTAACAATTAATGAATTGTAAATTTTAGGCATATTACCTGGAGGAAAAGATACATCTAGTACTGGGCCGATAATTTGAGCAATACGTCCTGCCTTCTTTTCTACAAGTGCGGAAACCCCAAGAACAAGAGGATTGGTTCTCATAATAATATAAAATAAATAAAAAAGGAGATTGATTCAAATTGCTAATACTAGCAAAAAAGTATAAAAAAACACAAAAATATTCTATACTGAGTTGATCAGTCAATAATAACTGAGAGTGAAGTTACCACTTTTAACTTACTTAGTAATCTCTTTTCTTTATAAAGTTCAACTTCGATAATGATCTGGAAATACATTCATTATTTAACATGAAAATGTAGAAAAACTTAAATAAGTTTTTCTACTATTGGATTTGAACCAATGACTCTCGCCGTATGAAAGCGATACTCTAACCACTGAGTTAAGTGGGTTATTTATAATCATAGATAGAGTCGTAAACGATTATAGGTAGAATTAAACATATTAAACAATATGCCCCTAACTAAATAGTATAATATACATCTTGACAAAAATTAACTATTTTGTTAGTATATTTTCAAAAGGGCTATAGCTCAGCTTGGTAGAGCACCTCGTTTACACGTGCGCCAATGGTTTTCAGGAGATTTTATTCGTTCGTCCAATCCATAAAATATTTATTAAATAGTCTTACTCGGAAGAACAATAGCATGACAAAGATGAAGTTAGTTCTGATTAAAACTATAAATCTAGTTGATATGGTAAATTTCGGGTTCATTCAATGTAAGGCGTAATGAGTAGAATACGGAGAATTATTCTTTTAGCTCTATGACACTTTGAGGTGTATAAAGTGTCATATGAGTAAATGCTATGTCTGAGCATGACAGACCTACGTCAAGGGAACCTTTTGAATAACTTTGGGATTGCTTCTGACAAGACAAAATTTGCGTTTGAAGCAAACGGAGCCATATTATTATTTTTATGGAAATAAAAGAATGATCAGACTAACTGATCAATCCACTAATTAATGAAAGAGCCCAATGCCATAAAAATGCATGTTGGGTTCTTGGAACAGTTCAAATCATTTTGATAATAAGAAGTTTGATCTGTTCTACCGAGAAGGTCTACGGTTCGAGCCCGTATAGCCCTATACAGTTCGGAAACTCTTATATTCCGCCTATTTCTTATTGTCTCTATGACCCAGTGATTTTCATTTATAAATATCTTTTTATTATTCATTTCAAATTTTTGAAAACTTAGGTTGATTCGCCCTTGAACATTTTCTCCCAATACTGTTGAATATTAAGTATTTCGGTTGATAGATCCGAGAGCCTCAAATTTATTCTAATTGTCTCATCATCTAGGTAAGTATAGGACATAGGATTTGATAGTCCTTTAACCTTACGAGATATACCCAAAAAGACATAATTAAACTTATGGATACATAAGCCTTTTTTTCCTCCGAGAGATTAATAGGTTCCGCGCAAATGGCATATTTATTATAGACTCACTCCATCTGAATATGGAACAAATGGATAAAGCTTGTTGACGCATCCTGCATCATTCGAAATAACGACCCTGAAAAAAATTGCCCTATCTCGATAGAACATAGATCTAAAAAAAAAGATCTCTAAATTCCCTTACATCAACTCATGTTGATGACACGTTACAACTCGTGTCAACGTGGGGTCTGCCGAACTGCAAGGGTTCTATTAGAACCCTTTACTAAAAAGGAAACATTGTTATCGTTCGGCGATGATTCTTCAAGTATATAAAGAATCGATACGAAAGAGGAAAAAAAAAAAATTAAAGTAACGATATTAACTATTACTTATATCGTTATAAGTCACGAACGAAACATAAATGAATATGAATCCATGATGTTCGGGGGATAGAGGAACGATGTCTAAATTGACAATATTAAAAATAAGACTCTTTATCTATTTCACAGGAGTCTATTTATGTATATATTTTCCGAATATTATACTTTTTGGATATATTTAGTAATATGTATCCTTATTCCGATTCTAGCATTCTCAATTTCTATAGCTTTGGCTCCCATAAGTAAAGGGCCGGAGAAAGCAACTAGTTACGAATCAGGTATAGAACCAATGGGAGATACCTGGATCCAATTTAGGATTCGTTATTATATGTTTGCTCTAGTTTTCGTTGTTTTTGATGTGGAAACAGTATTTCTCTATCCGTGGGCTATGAGTTTTGATATTTTGGGTATATATACATTTATAGAAGCTTTTATTTTCGTGCTTATCTTAATTATTGGTTTAGTTTATGCATGGAGAAAAGGAGCATTGGAATGGTCTTAACTTCCAGATTTTGGGGTGGTAGAAGGGAAGTAGAAAATTATATAAAGCCAGCCATAAATCCTGTAGAGTCACTTCTACTTGATCAATCAATTCCGAATTCAGTGATTTCAACTACTCTAAACGATCTCTCAAATTGGGCAAGACTCTCTAGTTTATGGCCGCTCCTTTATGGTACTAGTTGTTGTTTCATCGAATTTGCTTCATTAATAGGTTCACGATTCGACTTTGATCGTTACGGTTTGGTACCAAGATCTAGTCCTAGACAAGCCGACCTCCTTATAACAGCTGGAACTGTGACCATGAAAATGGCTCCTTCTTTAGTGAGATTATATGAACAAATGCCCGAACCAAAATATGTAATTGCTATGGGAGCTTGTACTATTACAGGAGGAATGTTTAGTACAGATTCTTATAGTACTGTTCGCGGAGTAGATAAGTTAATTCCTGTGGATATCTATTTGCCGGGTTGCCCTCCTAAACCAGAAGCTATTATAGATGCTATAATAAAACTTCGTGAAAAAATAGCTCAAGAAATATCTGAAGATAGGACCGAGTCTCAGCAAGTACAGAGGTATTTCACTAGAAAGCATAGGTTTAATATTGGACCTAAAAATGAAGGGGAGAAGTTTTTTCATCAATCTTATGAATCTCCATTCAAATCGACTTTAGAGATACCCTCCAAAACGTCTGAATCCATTTCAGAGATACTCTTTGAAAAACTTGAAAATAGATAGATAGAGAACTCTATCTATCTAATTGGCTAATGAATAATCGTTAGTAGAAAAGTAGAAAGTAACGAGCAGGAAATAAAAATACACTTGAAAATTTTTTTGCAAATGTCAAATCTTTATACAGATACTTTGACAATAAATAGTAATCAAATGAAGGGTCGATTGTCTGTTTGGCTAGCCAAGCATAAGTTAGCTCATAGACCTTTAGGTTTCGATTACCAAGGCACAGAGACGCTACAAATCAAATCTGAGGATTGGGCTTCTATAGCCGTTGCCTTATATGTTTATGGTTTTAATTATCTCCGTTCTCAGTGTGCCTATGATGTAGCACCAGGGGGATTATTAGCTAGTGTATATCATCTTACGATAATAAAGGTTAATACAGATCAACCCGAAGAGGTGTGTATAAAAGTTTTTGTCCCCAGGGACAATCCCAAAATCCCCTCTGTTCTACGTATTTGGAAAGGTGCTAATTTCCAGGAACGGGAATCTTATGATATGTTGGGAATCCTTTATGAGAGTCATCCATGTCTCAAACGTATATTGATGCCTGAAAGTTGGATTGGTTGGCCTTTACGCAAAGATTATATTGCACCTGATTTTTATGAGATACAAGATTCTCATTGAATTGAGATACAAGATTCTCATTGAATCGAATAAAAGTAAAAACTTAGATCTATCTTTTTTAGAGTTTATCTGTCTTCTTATGGAATAAGATAACACAGACTCTGGCCGCAATCAGCAATCAAATTATTATTCATTTATATTATCCTATATCCTTGAATGAAAGAAGGATGTATAAAATATTTTATTTACACATCAAAGAATTTTTAAACTATACCACGCACATTTATTTCATGTACGAAAATGAAAGCTACAATTAGAACTTATACTAATTTCAGTTTAAAGTTTAATATCAGTTCTTTAGTTTTATTATATGGTACATACATAATATTTATATTCGATTAGGACAGAGAAGACACATTAAAAATAAAAAATGTAAATGCTTTTCCCAGCATATGTATATGTCTACATGCACGTAGACATATATCTACATGCATGAATTATACTCATCTATACACATGATCTATTAAATAATGTAAATAATAGGGTATAGATACTAGATTATACCTAGTATATAATCTATACGGTTCCGCATGCCAGGAACCAGATTTGAACTGGTGACACGAGGATTTTCAGTCCTCTGCTCTACCAACTGAGCTATCCCGACTCTTCCCTGTTTATCATCCTAGCGCAGAACCTGAGCTCAGGTCAACTAAAAAGACAAAAGAAAATCCTTTTTTTTATTTCCCTTTTTAAATTATACTTTTGGATTGGTAAGTTACCATTATCAATTTCTATTATAAATTTAAATTGTATGTATAATACAATTATACATACACAAATGTTATATCTGACAAAATGTATGAGTTGATCTTACGATCAACCTTTCTAAATTTATGGGAATATAGCTCTATATTCTGGATTGCTTATAAAATTGTCAAGAGTAATAATATTTGATCTTTCTTTAATTCGGAAATACACCTGGGGATAGAGGGACTTGAACCCTCACGGTTTATAAAACCAACGGATTTTCCGACTACTGCAATTTGCATTGTTGTTGTTGGCATTTACATGTAGAATTGGACTCTATCTTTATCCTCGTCCAATAATTCAAAAATGGAATAAATTATATTTATTTCTTAATTTAATTACTTTAATTAAGTATTCATTAAGCTAGGCAAGCCTAGAACAACTCAAGTTCTAATCGTTGAAACAAGTTTTAACGATGATACAGAACACTTTCAAAGTTTTCAATAACATACTACACTCTGTAGATAGAATATTGGTTCAAATTCAAATGATATTAAGTCGTTAGAATATCTTCCGTTGAGTCTCTGCACCTATCCCTTTTCTAGAAAATAAAATTATTGTTCCTATAATACGGATTTGGATCAGGATTGCCCATTCAAAATATTCCAGGGTTCCCCTGTATTTGGAAGCTATCACTTAGTAAGTTTCCATACCAAGGCTCAATTCTATTAAGTCCGTAGCGTCTACCAATTCCGCCATATCCCCTTATTGGCGAACGAAATCATGAGATAATCGGATCTCATAAATTTCATTTAAATTGATTTGGTGGATATTAGTTCAAGGGTGGGATACCCTCTGTTACTTCTTTATCTTTCGACATCTCCAGTCTAATCGAGACTGAAAATTATTATACTATTTCTGTATTTTCTATGCAAGTATTTTATTTTCTACTTTTGTTTGATTCGAACTAGTGAAACTATTGACAGCAATTTATTTTAATTATTACTATTTGTCCCATCTGGGACGAAAGGATTCGAACCTTCGCAATAGCAGGACCAAAACCTGTTGCCTTACCGCTTGGCCACGCCCCATTCTTATATGATGAATGCATATAAGATCCTATATCTTGTTTATATATTCAAACAAGGTTCCATTCTAATCTGAATTGTATTATTCTTGTATTATTCTTATTAGATTTCTTATATGGAATATCGATTGTATATTTATTAATAGCTTTATTTTAAGTAATTCGGTTGGGGAACGGAAAAAGAAACAAGAATATCTATTAATTGGTCATTCTCTATCAGAATGGTAATAAAATTATTTATGAAGAAATGATCCCTTCCAACCCGAAAACTCAAAGTATAATCTTGCCAAATAATTTCGATTAATTGGCAAAATACTTTTGAGCTTTTACATCATTTTTATTGATCGGAGAATCAAAATGCCAGTTATACTCAACCTCAATATTTGTCTAGACGATGCCGCTTTTCATTTGAATAATCCATTTTTAGCCAAATTGCCCGAGGCTTATGCTATTTCTGATCCAATTGTAGATATAATGCCAATTATACCTTTGTTCTTTTTTCTCTTAGCCTTTGCTTGGCAAGCTGCCGTAAGTTTTCGATAATCTTAGCAAGAAGTATCGATTTCTTTTTATAAAAAAGAAACAATTAACTTGATGCAAAACCATTTAAATATTGTATCCATACTTTTATTCCATTTCCATATATTGATGGATCTTGGATCGCTGTCATTAACCAAATTTTAATTTTGTAGAATTAATTTTTCCTTGTTCTGCTGCTTATTTTGTGAAGCAGCAATTCTATTCTGGTTGCCAACAGATCAAAATACCTACCTCCCAGGCTCAATCCTTTTTAATTCGTCTTAGTCAGTTCCGAACCCCCATCATAGGGAGAGTTGGGGCTATTAGATATTGATGCAAATGACATAGAGGAAATATCCGTTAGATTTAATTGCAAAAAAAGGGGAGTAGGGAATCAATTTATTGATTCTGACGATCCTAAACTTGTTTAGGATAGTTGAACTAGGAGTTGAGTCCCTATTTCAACTCTTCAATCCCAAGCAAAGAGTAAATTTAAAAATATTTAATAAATTCATATTTTTAAATTTGATCTCCACACATAATGTGGAGACCAAAATCGTACCATTTTAGATTTAAAATGGTAATATTGCTTGGTATTGAAGTATCAATTATATGATGCAAAGATTGATGATCTATTCCTTTGTAACTCTAATAAGAATCCTGGAGATTAGATAATGCTTACTCTTAAGCTGTTCGTTTACACAGTAGTTATATTTTTTGTTTCTCTATTTATCTTCGGATTTCTATCGAACGATCCAGGACGAAATCCTGGGCGTAAAGAATAAAAAAGGTCTATAGGTTAAAAAATTTTAGGATTCATTTGAAGTGACTGAACGGAGAAAGAGGGATTCGAACCCTCGGTACAGATAGTCTGTACAACGGATTAGCAATCCACCGCTTTAGTCCGCTCAGCCATCTCTCCGAGATGGGAGATATAGAATGAATAGAGCTAAAATTTTGAAGCTAAAGACCACGAAAATACAATTGTATTGTTCATTCCGTTCTAAATTACTCTTCGATTTCTCTAGCCCGGCCAGTATCTGGCCAGGCTATGATCTTCCCTATATCAGGAATAATTGAATAAATTATTAATACAGTGCTTTACCTAATCTGAAAGCTAAAATGCTTGTTATAAAAGCAGCAAAAAGGGCTATCAAAATTTGACCCTCTGATATCATTTCTTTATTTCCTCTCCAATAACTTTTTAATTCATTATTTAGATAGAGCCCTCTATCTATTGATTTAGATAGAGCCCTCTATTTATTGTATTATTTTAATAATACAAGCTGTTCAAGGCTATAATCTGGATGAAATGTTGTAGATTGAAACTGGATAGATCAGATTAGGATGATAAAAGATTATAAAAAAAATAAAAAAAAAAAAAAGAATAATAATTATTTTTGACTTGACCCCCCCCCTTTCTCTCTGCCATGGAGGAGCCGAATGAAATTTTCATGTTCGTTTCTGAATTAGAGGCGTTAATCGACGCCGACTATAACCCCTAGCCTTCCAAGCTAACGATGCGGGTTCGATTCCCGCTACCCGCTCATATTGCTTATTCAAAGCATTTTGTCGTAGGTAGCATTTCATTCGAAATTAATTTTTGATGCCCTACTATTCTTTCTCTTTATTTCCCGAACATAATCGTGGATGGATAAAAAGTCGAATTTGTTTTTCGATAAAGCGATAAAGTATTTCAATAAATTAATAAAAAAAAAGATAGCGTCCATCGTCTAATGGATAGGACAGAGGTCTTCTAAACCTTAGGTATAGGTTCAAATCCTATTGGACGTAATCGTAATAATATTAATTCAATTGTTCAAGATTTAATATTGAAATGTAGCAAAGTTATTTTCTTTATTAATTAGGATAGGATCTTCTACCCTGTTCCGAACGATTTTTCAAAAATAAAGAAAGTATTATTTTTGTTCTCGAAGTAGAAAACGTTCGGTATTTTCTTGAATAGCTTCTTTTAAAAGAGTTTCTGCTTGTTCCGTGAATGTCCCAGTAGAACGTATAAGTTCTCCAAACTGGGGTTTATCTTTTAATAAATATTTGCGCAAATTAAGGATAAATTTTTTCACCTGTACAATTTCTAATACATCTAGATATCCGTTCGTTCCAGTATAAATCATAGCTATTTGTTCTTCCACTGTCAAAGGATCTGATTGAGATTGTTTGAGCAACTCGCGTAATCGTTGACCTCTTGCCAATTGATCTTGAGTGCCTTTATCAAGGTCAGAAGCGAATTGTGCAAAGGCTTCTAACTCTGCAAGTTGAGCTAACTCTAGTTTTAATTTTCCAGCTACTTGTTTCATAGCTTTCATCTGAGCCGCGGATCCTACTCTAGATACGGAAAGACCCACATTAATGGCAGGTTGAATTCCTGCATTGAATAGATCGGCTGATAAGAAAATTTGTCCGTCGGTAATGGAAATTACGTTAGTGGGAATATAAGCTGAAACATCTCCAGCTTGAGTCTCAACAATTGGTAAAGCAGTTAAGCTACCCCCACCTAACTGAGAATTTAATTTAGCTGCTCTTTCCAATAGACGGGAATGCAAATAGAAAATATCTCCTGGATAAGCTTCCCGGCCCGGTGGTCTTCTTAATAGAAGAGACATTTGTCGATAAGCTTGTGCTTGTTTGGAGAGATCATCATAAATTATTGATGTATGTTGTTCTTTATACATGAAATATTCGGCTAAAGCTGCTCCTGTATAAGGAGCAAGATATTGTAATGTAGCGGGAGAATCCGCAGTTTCCGATACCACAATGGTATAATCCATTGCGCCGCTTTTTTGAAAAGTATTAACTACCTGAGCTACGGAAGAGGCTTTTTGACCAATAGCGACATAAACACATATTACATTCTGATCTTTTTGATTGATAATTGTATCTGTAGCTACTGCCGTCTTACCGGTCTGTCTGTCCCCAATAATTAATTCTCGTTGACCGCGTCCTATAGGGATCATCGAATCAATAGCAATAAGACCCGTTTGAAGAGGTTCATATACAGAACGTCTTGAAATAATACCTGGAGCGGGAGATTCGATCAATCGAAATTCGGAAGCTGGAATTTTACCCTTACCATCAATAGGTCGAGCTAGAGCGTTTACAACACGACCCAAATAAGCATCACTTACTGGTATCTGAGCAATTTTTCCTGTTGCTCTCACGGAACTGCCCTCTTGGATCATTAAGCCATCACCCATTAATACAGCTCCAACATTATTTGATTCTAGATTTAGCGCAATGCCTACTGTACCATCTAAAAATTCTACTAATTCCCCTGCCATTACTTTATCAAGACCATGAATACGAGCAATGCCATCTCCTACTTGAAGTACAGTGCCAATATTAACAACTTTGACCTCGTTATTATATTGTTCAATCTGTTTACGTATCATACTACTAATTTCATCGGGTCGAATAGTTACCATTAATACTAAATAATTCTCTTTTTAAAAATAAGACCCATACTATATATATATTTTTATTTTTTTTTTTTAAGAAAATGATTTAGTATATATTAAAGCTAATCAGTTATGTTTTTCATGGCTCTAAGCAGGCCGATATTATGATCGATCGTACGTAAATGTAACTCGCTATTCAAACAACTATTCAGAGTTCCTAGAGCTCTTTGTACAGCTTGGCGAGAAATTTGCTGTCGGACCTGTTCAATTGCTCTTTGTTGTTCAAAGTGAACAGTCTCATTCTTGAAATTCTCTAATTGTTCCAAATTAGCAGAAGCAACATTAATGAGATCCTCTTTTTCTTGCTCTATTTGAGAGTACCCATTTACCCGAATTTCGCGCGCTCTCATTTCTACTTCTCGTAAGCGAGCCCGGGCTTGCTCGAGCTGATCAGCAGCTCCTTTACATAGTTCTTCGGAATTCTGAATAGTACTCAATATTTTCTGTTTACGGTTATCTAATAGATTATTTAATGAAAGTAGATTATAAATTTATTAAACTTATGAATAGATAATCTCTTCCCAAACCGAACACGAACCTTTCGATTCATTCGGCTCTCCTGCTCGGCTTTTTTGGGAACAATCCCCTTTTATTGTTTCCACCAAGCTTGCCCTTTCCGTTCATATTATCTAATATCTAATAATAAGATCAATCTATCAAAGACCGAAATCTCCGAAGGGCTCTTTTGCCGAAAGGCATTTTTTATTATCAAAAAAGTTGTTGTTATTTTCTTTTTTCCTTTTCATTCGTATTTCCTCTTTATCTTTTCTTGAATAAATTCCCTTCTGTGTAGGTCGTCAGTTCCGCACTGAAACCAAAAAATTTGGATGGGAGATTAGAACTATTTTTCAGTAGATAGATCGAATCATTCCATTGATATGAATGTTATATATCGGATCAATCTCCAACTGTGTCTTTGAACCCATCTCATATTGACACAGCGGTGGAAAGAATACCCTGTTGTGCTTGGACTTCAAGCAGTTTAGCTTTAACCATTCTAAAGATTCTCCCTTATTGGTTTATATATTTTCCAACCAATTACGAAATGCTATAGTTCTTCCATGATTTATCGTTTAGAAGTAATTCGTTGAGATCATGCACTTTTCTATCTACAAAGTGCAGCTGGTTGGACCCAACTATATTATTCAAATATACAACTCGCACACACTCCCTTTCCGAAATAGATCAGTACACCAAGTACCACACTTAGATTTATTATATTTGTTTCTAAAATATTGGTATTTAACCCGAAACCCCCAACGGAGGGCCAATAAACTAGGGAAATGAAAGAATCAGTTACATTTTTCATACGCTCTCCCCTCATAGATAACGATATTTAACTTTTACAAAGTTTTTTCTATGACTCGACTCTATTATTCCAGTTTTGGATAAGGAAATTTTAATTTTAAGTACTTAGTTAGTCCCAGGTCCCATATAACTGTGAATAAGGATACAATTATAAAACATTATTTGAACCAGCCCTCCCCTATTGGCTGAACTAGGAAATGACTAGAGGAGGGTACTTAGAATCCCGACGGGTACAGATTTTTTTTTACAAGATCAAACGAATGGATTAGCAAATAAAAGTGCTAACGCTACAACTAATCCATAAATAGTTAAAGCTTCCATAAAAGCTAAACTTAACAGTAAGGTACCCCGTATTTTACCCTCCGCTTCTGGTTGTCTCGCAATACCTTCAACAGCTTGTCCCGCAGCAGTGCCTTGACCAATGCCAGGTCCAATAGAAGCGAGGCCTACGGATAATCCAGCAGCAATAACAGAAGCAGCAGAAATCAAGGGATTCATAGTAATCTCCTCTTACTAAGGTTTATAAATGGTGGATAATACGATAGATCTATTGATTTGATTGTTCGTTCAGGTTCAACTAGAGAAGAATTTAAATAACGATATTAAAAAAAATTAAAATACCCTTATTTATTCTTTTTTTTTATGAAACAGAAGCCTATTTTTATTCTTTTTTTAGTTAGGGAATAAAAAATCCTGCGTAAGAACTTATTTTTATAGAAAAATTCTATAGATATATTAACATATTTAGATAATATATGCATATACATAGTATCATATAATACAAACTATATACATAAGATATAAGATATATGTATCCCTTCGGGGTCAATTTATTGTTCCATATCGGAGTACATATCAACAAGCTCCGTGAACTTGTTCCATTTTATTTATAGATATGAATCTACAAATATTATTTATTCTATCTAGTAATTTTCTATTAATCCGCTAGTAGTTTACTGATCCTAAATCTTTATACTAATACCTTATACATTAAGGGATTTGAATCCTTGGGTATATAATAATAAAAATGGAAAGAACATTCTACATCCCATTATTATATAAAATAATTTATAAGTTCGAAGATTAGAAAAGATTAAGTCCAATCTAATTAGAATTAATGATGATTCTCCATGGATTCACCTATATAAGCTGCAGCCAGAGTTGCAAAGATTAAAGCTTGAATACCACTTGTAAATAATCCTAGAAACATTACAGGTATAGGAACCACTAAAGGTACCAAAGAAACAGGAACGGCAACTACCAATTCGTCAGCTAATATATTCCCAAAAAGTCGAAAACTAAGTGATAGAGGTTTTGTAAAATCTTCTAATATATTAATTGGTAAAAGTATTGGGGTTGGTTGAATATATCTCCCAAAATAGCCTAAACCCTTCTTTGTAAGACCTGCATAAAAATAGGCTACTGATGTGAGCAAAGCTAGAGCCACCGTAGTATTAATATCATTTGTAGGTGCGGCTAACTCCCCATGAGGCAATTTAAGAATTCCCCAAGGGAGAAGAGCACCCGACCAGTTAGAAACAAAGATAAATAGGAACATAGTTCCTATAAAGGAAACCCAGGGACCATATTCTTCTTCGCCAATCTGAGTTCTAGCCAAGTCCCGAATAAATTCGAGAACATATTCAACAAAATTTTGAGCTCCGGTCGGAACGATTTGTGGATCTCGAACAGCTATAGTAGCTGAACTTAATAAGATAGCAATTACAATCCAGGAAGTTATAAGTACCTGTGCATGAACTTGAAACCCCCCTATTTGCCAATAAAAATGTTGACCTACCTCCACAATGGATATCTCGTCAAAATGATTTAGCGTATTAATAGAAAATTGTATAATATCCATAGTTCTCTTTACAAAAATTTTTTAATTTCAAAAAGAAATGATTTTGGTTCAATGACCGATTCCTAAATTATTTCACTATCATCGGCTATGAAATAGAATAATGGAATGGTTATTTGATTAAGGAAATTTCTTGATTTTAATAAGAATAGATTATTCTAATCTATTCTCTAATATTTTGGAATAGTAGCCAACTCAGTATCTAGCTTACCGTTTTTAATTAAAAATTAACCTTTTATATAACCTCTCTACCCGCGCGAATTGCTGAAGTTAATTTTTTTAGGATCAATCGGATGGGTCCTCTACCATCATCATTGGTTGGAATTGGGATATCCACGAGATCTGGGTCACAATCTGTATCAACTAAGCAAATTGTTGGAATGCCCAAAGTTATACATTCCCGAATGGCGGTCGATTCTCCTTTTTGATCGAGAATTATTACAATATCGGGCAATTTTGTCATGTATTTAATCCCACCTAGATATTCCTGCAATTTGTTCAATTCTCTCTTTAATAGTGCTGCTTCTTTCTTTGTAAATCGATCGAATCCTCCCGTATTTTTTTTTTTCATCAAATTTTTTAATTTTTCAAGTCTTGCTTTTGTAGTGAACCAATTAGTTAACATGCCCCCTAGCCATTTTTTATTGACATAATGACATCGAGCTGCTAAAGCAGCTAATTTAGTAGCATCAGCTCCTGGATTTTTTGTGCCAACTATCATAAATTGTTTTCCTCTCCTTGCTCCATCAAAAACAAAGTCACAGGCTTCTGATAAAAAACGAGCAGTTTTAGTCAGATTTATAATATGCATATCTTTACGATCTTTAAAAATGTAAGGTGCCATTTTAGGATTACATTTTCTAGTCTGATGACCCAGATGAACTCCTACTCCTATCATTTCCTTCAAATTGATGTTCCAATTTTTTCTTTTCGTCATTTTGTTTTTATTCTTTCTTTTTACTATTAACTGTAATATCTACATTCCGATGGAATGGATTAAAAAAGATTGCTTGCCCCGTATCGTACGGGATAGAAAATATCCATTTCATTTTCTATCTTTATTCTAAAACTGAAAATGAATCTAACAATAAAAATTAATATAATAATAAATTCCTCTATTTCTAAAAGTTATTTACCTCTTTTTTACTGGTCGTTTCAATTTTTTCTTTTTTACTAATTTTTTTATAACTTTTTTTTTTTTTTGCTTAACGGACAAAACAGAGACTTCTTTATATTGATGATGAGATAAAATCTCTTTCACTTTGTTGCTAAATAGATTTTTATTCTCCGTTCCCGGATCCATTTTGTTCCGTTTTCCCAAACGGTTGAATCCAGTACCGACAGGTATAATATCCCCCAGAATAACATTTTCCTTCAAGCCTTTCAACCAATCAATACGACCTCGAAGAGCAGATTTAGCTAGGACCCGAGCAGTTTCCTGAAAACTCGCTTCTGACAGAAAACTTTTAGTATTCAGAGATGCCTTTGTTATTCCCAATAAAATTGTTCGATAATTGATTGCCTTTTCTAGAGCACGATCCATTCTTTGCGCTTGTGATAATCCAACTAGTTCCCCAGGTAAAAAAACATTACCCAATCCATTTTCCAAATTTCCATTTTCCGAATTGTCCACATCTACAATTAAAACTTTTGATGTCATTTGGCGTACAATAATTTCTATATGTTTATCAGAAATTTGTACTCCCTGGGATCGATAAACCCTTTGAATTTTATTGACCAACTGAATCTGACTATGCTCCATAGTTATCCTAACACTGATGAATGACCCCCAAAAGTTTCCAAGAGATCTTGCCAGGTTCTTGTTCAATTTTTTAAAACTTTTTTTGCGATTTTTCGATATTGAAGTAGTCGAACGGGCTTCTGACAATTGTTCAACTTTAGGAAGACCTTGAATTATATCATCGGATTTTAATCTTTCGTATAACAGAGTTATCAATGTATTTCCTTCGTAAATAATTTTTCCATAATCACCATGAAGAGTTGCTCCTCGAGTACCCAAGTAGGGTTTAGCTAATCTAATGACTAAAGACTCCTCATGAACGGCTATAATTTGACCAGATGCGTGGAGTGGTTCATCTTCGGATATCCATACACTTTCACAAAGAAATTGTCCAGGACTAACTACTGAAATTTTTTTTTTACAAAAATAGGATAAGGAGGAGTACAAATTAAATTTGACTAAATTGGAAATAATATTCCTGCATGAATCCAATTTATAAATTCCCGCCTTTTCATCCATAAAATAGCATTTAGCTACTTGCAGAATATTTGAGTAATTGCCAGAAATTGAACGGTTATTTAGTAAGAATGTATTATAAGTTATAAAATGGGAGTATGGGAAATGATTAGCAATACTATGTAAATGACCCAATAGACCTGACAATTCAATTATTTGTATAATTGGATCCTTCCTAATTAATTTTTTTACTGTATTTAAACCTTTTGAATCGTTAACTAGAACGATTTGCAAAAAATCGAAAGGGGAAAGAACCATAAAAGATTCACCTTTTTTATTCTCATTAGGTAATGAACGAATAGTTCCCTTACTAAGTAACTGACTTTTATCATTGGAATAAAAAAGATTATTATAGTCTAATTTGTTATGAAACATAAATTTGGAACTTGCTTTATTTTCCCTATTAATATCCACTTGATCTTGATCTTTAAGAAATGTATAAAAAGGTACTACAACAGATTTGTACATACTTCCCGATAATACCCATAAATGAGTTGTCTTCAATATAAAATTGGACATAGGGATACTCCGGTGCATTTCTCCTGTTAGGTCAGAATATATATGTTTCTCCACTTTCTCTTTGAAGGGAGATGTTTTAGCACGAACTTCGGCAATAACTTGTTCTGATTCCACGAGTTGATGATTCTGAATGAAGAGCAAACTTTCTGGTGGAATGGTTAAGTTTTGTACTTTATCTTTACTATCAATAGTCACGCATAAACTATTATGACATATATAAGCAGGATGCCCATGACGTGTACGTGTAGGATAAACCAAATTTTCATTGAATTCAATTTTTCCAGTAAAAGGGGCTCGTATATGTTCTGCAATATCACCTGTAAATACCCCACCAGTATGAAAAGTCCTTAATGTTAGTTGAGTTCCTGGTTCTCCAATTGATTGGCCTGCAATAATACCGACTGCTTCTCCTAATTCGATTAAGTTAATATGAGTTGTACTCCGACCATAACACAATTGACAAATCCACGATATACTTTTGCAAGTAAAAGGGGTTCGTATATATATTGGTTGTGTTTGGAGGTTTTGTAATTGATTGGCAAGTTTAATCCCAATATCTTGATTACGCATGGCAATACATCTCCCATTTATATATATATCGTCTGCTAACACACGGCCAATTAGTGTTTGTAGAACAATTTTATTTTTGATTATTTCTCGATCTTGAATGAGACTTACAAAAAGACCTTGGATAGTGCCACAATCTGCTTTACGCACAACGATGTGTTGTACTACTTCAACAAGTCTACGTGTGAGGTATCCAGCATCTGCTGTTCGTATAGAAGTATCCACAACTCCTTTACGAGCACCATAACAGGAAATAATATATTCAGTTAAGGAGAGTCCTTCACGGAAATTTCCTTGAATCGGTAAATCAACGATTTTTCCGTGAGGATCTGACATTAAGCCTCTCATACCTACTAATTGGTGAACCTGAGATGTACTTCCTCTAGCTCCCGAGAAGGACATCATATGTACTGGATTAAAAGGATCAGTCATCCTAAAATTTGGATTCATTTCTCGTCTCAAATATTCACTGGTAGCATGCCATATCTCGATCAATTGACGTAATTTTTCCACTGCATGTACATTCCCATAATCATGATGTTTTTCCGAAGCAAAACCCTGTTGCTGCGCATCTTGGATAAGCCATACTTTAGATGGCGTTGTTAAAAGATCATCAATTCCTAATGAAATAGCTGCATCAGTCGCTTGCTGGAAACCTGAAGTTTTGAGTTGATCTAATATATGTGATGTATATGCCATTCCAAATTGATTTACGAATTTGCTAATAAGCTGCTTCATAGCAGTTTTATTCATAACTTTATTAAAAAAGGGCACTTCAAAGGGCACTTCGAAACAATTAGGTTCTGCCATAATAAAAATCTCCCATTTTTTTTTATTTTTGGGAACAGGATTCAACAATGGGTTCAAGCCGTACGGCTTCCTTGATCTGTATCTCTACATGAATGAAAGGATCATAAGACTAATAACATTAGATTCTGAATAGTGACATTTCTTGTTGGATATCATAAACCCACACGCCTTTTATAGCTTCTTCTATTTCTCGATTAAAACGAGAACGACCGACGGTTGTTCGAATATATTTATTCAGTATTTCTCCCATTTTACCTTTTCTTATTCTAAAATGTTCATAGATTTCGTGGAAGGTACCCAAAGATTCATATTGAACTTCGATAGGGACTTCTCGGTTTACTGAATTAATAATAGATATATCTATATCTCTCCCCCAACGGAGCCATAAAGGACTGTCTAAATCAATTCGTTTTTGTTGATAAGCTCTGAGCGCATCATCATAGCTAGAAAACGAAGGTGAAACGATCTTATTTTTTGAGTTATTTGGGTGATACCTATTTTCATAAATACCTTGATTTTTTTGAAGGGTTGATCTATAAAGTCCAAGAAGCATATCTTGAGTCGGTACACAAATAGGATCTCCTATAGTTGGAGAGATAAGATTAAGATGAGAAAACATAAGTAAACGAGCTTCTACTTGAGCTTCCATCGATAGAGGTACGTGGACAGCCATCTGATCTCCGTCAAAATCCGCATTAAATCCTGCACAAACCAATGGATGTAAATGAATGGCAAGTTCTTCTATTAAAATAGGTATAAATGCTTGTATTCCTAATCTGTGTAAAGTAGGCGCTCGATTTAACAATATGGGATGTCTTTGCATAATTTGTTTAAGTACGTTCCATATAATGGGTCCCCTATCTCGAATTATAATTTTAGCAGCTCTTAGATTGGGAGCAATCTGTCGTTCAATTAGATCACGAATTAAAAATGCTTGAAAAAGTTCTATTGCGATTTCTCGGGGTAATCCACATTGATACAATGAGAGAAGGGGACCTACCACAATAACAGAACGACCTGAATAATCAACTCGTTTACCAAGTAAATTTTCACGAAATCTTCCTTCTTTGCCTTGGATGAAATCTGAGAACGATTTATAAGGCCTATCATGACTATCTCTCACTGGTTGTCCGCCGATGCCGTTATCAAGAAGTGCATCTACGGCTTCTTGGATTAATTTCTTTTGATCAATCAAGAAATCCGCCATTACAGATACACTATTATCTATGAAGTGGTTAAGAAGATTATTTCGACGGATAACTGTTTGATAAAGTTCATTAAGATCTGAACTAATCAGTCCAACTTCATCTAATTGAAACATTGGCCTCAGATCGGGAGGAAGAACTGGTAATAGGCATAAAACCATCCATTGTGGTTCTATATGTGCTTGAACAAAATATTGCGCTAATCTCATGCGTCTAACCAATAGATCTTTTCTTCTTCGAAGTTTTTGAAGTTCTTGCTCTTTAAATTTATCATACATCAATCCCTCCTCCTCTTCTACATACTGTTCTACATCCTCAGTCCCCGTAAAAAATATAGATATTATCTCGTCCAATCTCTTCCATTCCACATATGAACGATCTAGAATAATTTGTAAATCCAGACCAGCTAGTTGGTCTCTGATAGCTTTTCCCCCAGTGGCTATTTCTCTCTCTTGAAATAGCCCAAAATCAAAATCCCAAGAGAGATAATAAGCAGTAATCTCTGGCCAGAATTGATACTTAGATTTAAGTGAAGCCTGAAATCGCAATAAAGTTGGCTTATTAGCTATGGGCCTAGTAATACAAACATTTGGATAGGTTATTCTAGGATTTCCCCCCCTCAGAATCGGACATGAAAGTTTTCTCTCATCCGGCTCAAGTAACTATATAACTATAACAAAACGTAAAGTAATTTTGTATTATTATGCATAATTATTATTATGCATAATAATGTTTTTTGCTCTTAAATAAAATAGTTACTCTTTGCTCAAGTTACAAGTTCATTCAAATATTCGTTTACGATTCGTATTAAAACATAAATACGGAATTATTGAGCAGTCTCCTCCCTTTTGAACGATACATTTCTTTGCTAAAGACCTTCAATTCATTTGAAACTCATAAGGGATTTACTTGTCTGTATCTCGTTCTATTTGATCCTGTAGGTTTCTGCTTTACTTCGATGGTTACAATACTTTTTGAAGCATATGTGCGATGAATAGACTCCTATAACCATATATTCTTTTTGGTCTCGAAGAAATAAAGGATAATCTGAAACAAAATGAACCATTCTTATAAGAAAAGAAGTGTTTTTACGAAGTCCAATTAGCAATTTAATATACAAGATATTAACCCTAGATTCATGCCTCTTTATCAACATCTCTGAGCTTCATGCTACTCTTCCCGAGGGACGTGTCAGAGCTAAGGGCATCCCAATTAGATTTAATAGGATGACAGTTTTAACGGATCTGTATTAATAGGAGCTTGTGATCAAGTCACACATCGCAGTATACTAGGTCTTCTAATTCTTTACGGGTTTTATCTAATAGATCCGCGATATAACTGGGACGCCGTTTGAAATACCAAATATGAACAACGGGGCATGCCAGTTTAATGTATCCCATTCGATATCTTCGAATTCGAGAATCCACAACAAGTTCAACTCCACATTGGGCACAAAAATTGGATTTGTGGTCTTCCTTTTCATTATCGATGACTCGAGATTTTCCACAAGCACAAACTCCCCTTTTCTTAGGCCCAAAGATTTTTTCACAAAATAACCCATCTCTTTCGGGTTCATAAGTTTTATAATCTAAAGTATAGTCTGTAGTCACTTCTCCAACTCTTTCTCCATTAGGTAAAATTCTTTCAGACCAAGCAAGAATCTGCTCGGGAGAAACTAATCCAATTCGAAGTTGTTGATGTTTATCCTGTTCACTCATAAAAAAAAATTTTGATTGATTTTGATCAAACTTCCTTCCTATCTATCTGAAAGTCTTTCTCAGATAGAATAGTATGATTCAATTCTAGAGCTAAAGATCGTAGTTCTCGACTGAGCAATCGGAAAGATTCTGTAGGAGTGCTAGATTTAGGCATTGGCTCTCCAGTGAGAATGGCACCAAATACTTTTTCACGAGCATCAATATGGTCAGATTTCAAAGTAAGCATCTCGTGTAAAATATAAGCAACACCAAAACCTTCTAGAGCCCAAACTTCCATTTCTCCTACTCGTTGCCCTCCTCGTTTGGATTTTCCTTTCAGAGGTTGCTGTGTAACCATTGTATAAGGTCCACTGGAACGTGCATGAATTTTGTCAGCAACTTGATGACACAATTTCGATATATAAGCTATTCCTATTGTAACAGGTTGTTCAAAAATTTCTCCTGTTCTTCCATCAATTAATCTATGTTTTCCAGGATGATCAGGTTCAAATACCCATGGATTAGCTGTTTGCTCGCTAGCTTTATAAAGCTCAGAAAACACTAGTTTTCTAGAAGCTTCTCGCTCGTATCTTTCGTCAAAAGGTGCTATTCTATAATGTTTGTTCATTAGTTCTCCTGCTAAACCGAGCAAACATTCAAAGATCTGTCCTACATTCATTCGTGAAGGTACCCCTAATGGATTTAATACCATATCCACTGGTGTTCCATTCTGTAAATAAGGCATATCTTGTATGGGCAAAACTCTTGAAATAATACCTTTATTACCATGCCTTCCAGCTACTTTATCACCCACTTGTATTTTACGTTTTTGTGAAATATATACATGGACTTTTTCCACAATATCGCCAGAATAATCTTCTTCCTCTATACATCTCACATCGATAACTCGGCCTCTCACACCTTTAGGGACTCTAAAACAATTTTCTTTTCCAGTAGGTGGTGCCTTAATATCAAATAAAGCTTGTAATAATCTTCCTTCTGGAGTATTTAATAGTGAGTCTTCTTCTGCTTCAAGTGTTAATTTGCCCACTAAAACATCACCTGTTTCTATCCAAGATCCTATCATTACAAGGCCGTTTTCGTCCAAATGACGGAGTAAGTGAGCATCTAAATGGGGTATTTCTCTAGTGATTACCTCGGGGCCTTGGTTCGTCCAATAAGCTCCAATTTCGTATCTTACGATCTGGAAAGAAGTAAAAATATCTTCATATACCAGACGTTCACTAATAAGTATTGCGTCTTCAAAATTGTATCCTTCCCATGGCATATAAGCCACTAGGATGTTTTTTCCTAAAGAAAGTTCTCCCCCTACTGTAGCCGCACTGTCTGCTATAATTTGTCCCCTCTTTACATATTCCCCTTGACGAACTCGGGGTTTTTGATGTATACAAGTATTACTATTAGAACGTTGATATACAATCAATTCTGTTCCTATAGTGTCTTGAACAACGGATGAAGTGATAGTTATATTTCCAGCATCAATATACTGAATTCTTCCCCCTTCCTTAGCTATAGCTACACTTCCTGAATCTAGAGCTACTTGACCCTCTAACCCTGTTCCAACAATGCACTTCTCAGGTTGAACAAGTGGGACTGCTTGACGCTGCATATTAGAACCCATTAAAGCACGATTCGCATCATTATGTTCGAGAAAAGGAATAAGGCAAACTCCAACGGAAAAATATTGGAAAGGAAAAATACTTCTGAAATGGATTTGGTCCCATGCAAAAACTAGAAATTCTTGTCGAAATCGAGCTGGAGTAAATTGTTCCTCTGGAACCCCTTGATTTAATGCCAGATAATTTCCTGTAGCTATCCGATAATATTCATCTTCTCCCGATAATAGATAAACCATATGTTCTTCCTTCGATCTCTCAGATATCCTATGAAATGGACTTTGTAAAGAGCCGCAATGACTAAGCGTTGCATAAATAGATAAGGATGCAATAAGTCCAACATTTATTCCTTCGGACGTCGTAATAGGACAAATACGTCCATAATGACTAGGATGAATATCCCTTGTACGAAAAGTAGCAGTTCGACTTGTCAATCCTCCAGGGCCTAAAGAGCTAACTTTTCGGCTATGAACTATTTCTGCTAATGGATTAGTTTGATCCAAAAATTGTGATAAGGGATGTAAACCAAAAAAATCTTGAAAAGTGTCTGTTAATGGGAGTAAAGTTGCCAATTTTTTAGGAGTTACTAAACTTTTTTTAGGATCTTTTTTTTTATATAATTTAAATTTAGTTTTTGAAATTCCTTCTTTCAAACGATATAGAGCTAATCTTAATTGCTCTTGTAATAAATCTGCTACAGAACGAATATATCGATTTTGTAGGTGATCTATATCATCGAGTGTACCCGTTCCAAATTGCACTCTAATAGGGTAATCCACAGCAGCCAATACATCGTGTGGTAATGAAAAAATTTCGTTCTCGGGTATATCAAGATTCAGTTTTTTGTTCGGATTTCGTCGACCAATCTTTCCTAATAAACATTTAGTTCGGAAAAAGCTTATTTGCAACTTTTCACATATAGAATCGGAAAATTCCAAAGTGTATTTTTTAGGGTCATCGTCACTTATGTAGAGTTCCTTATAAAGTGCCAAAATCGCATCTTCCTTCCCAAAATTCGTCCATTCGCAACATTCCTTGTACTCCTTCGTTCCATTCTCGGAAAGGATAAATGCTTTGAAATTCGTATAGCGAGTATCGTTTAGAATCTCTTTGAGATTTAGGCCCATAGCCAACAATAGAAGTACAACAGATATTTTTTTCTTTCTACTTACATGAATCCATATCCTTTGTTTGCTTATATTGATCTCTAATTTTGATCTTCCTCCCAAATCTGAAATTATAGTGCCGAGATAGATAATGTTTCCTAACGTTTTTCGTTCCCAAGTGTAATAAATACCGGGACTTCTTAATATTTGATTGACCACGACTCTGTAATTTCCATTGACTACAAAAGTTCCTTTAGAATTTATTAAAGGAATATTTCCCAAAAATATAATTTGGTTCTGTATCTTTCCACGAGTTCTCTGAATCAATCTTGCTGGTACATATAATTTACAGTGATATGTAACAGATAGGTATACAGCATCTCTCTCTTTAATTAAAGGTTCTACTAATTTATATTCATTCCCATAAAGCCTAAATTCAATTTCTTTATTTGGGCTATAAAATTTTGAACACTTATTCAGTTCTTCTATTAAGCCTTGGTTGATAAAACGACAAAATCCTTCAAGTTGTATTTTACCAAATTCGGGGATTGTAAATATCCCCTTATTTTCATCTAATCGCATTGGAAGTTTCCTATAAATCCTATAAAAAGTAAATTTCGTTATTTATTCCTTATTGATCTATACGAATAAATACGACAAAAATTGCCATGTAGTTTTGTTAATTATATCCCGTAAAATTCTACCCATATACAAATAATATATATCTATATTATATATATATAATAAAAAGGAGAGGTCCTTTTTTTAATCTTTCTTAAAGGTTAAAACAGGGCGGATTACTTATCGTCGAATGGTATAATTTCAATGCATTATCACATTAAATGATAAGATTAAATGAAGGGAAAAGAACAATTTTGCCATTATTTCCTTTTTGGTTGACAAATGTGCATTCACTATGCTATAATGAGAAGTGAAACATGAAATGAAAATTGGATCTTTCTACGCATTATGTTTGGCATCTTAAAACAAACAAGTTGTATGATGCTCAGTTATACATCCGAAAACTAAGCATTTTACCTTCTTTCCCTATAAGTCCAAATAGGGACTTTAAATCCCTTATTAAATCTGTTTTCTGTTTTAAAGGGGACTTTAAATCCCTTACCTTAAAGGGGACTGCAAATCCCTTACCTTAATAAGGGACTTTAAATCCCTTACCTTAAAGGGGACTGCAAATCCCTTACCTTAATAAGGGACTTTAAATCCCTTATTAAATCTGTTTTCTGTTTTAAAGGGGACTTTAAATCCCTTACCTTAAAGGGGACTGCAAATCCCTTACCTTAATAAGGGACTTTAAATCCCTTATTTTCCAATACCTTACCGGGGGACTTCAAATCCCCCTACGAAATAATCGAGTGATAAAGCAGGGGACTCAAAATTCCCCAAATCAAGATCTAATTGATCTGGGGATGGCGACATAGCCAAGTGGTAAGGCAGGGGACTGCAAATCCCCCATCCCCAGTTCAAATCCGGGTGTCGCCTTGTTAGGGTAAATAAAGTGAAAGAAATGTGGTAAGATCAATTACCAACAGTATATCCCTATTAGGACGTACTACCAGGGAATTCCTAGTGATGAAGCTATATACTTCATCAGAGAAGTATTTATAATATTTCTCTGCCCCGGGGCAATTCAGATCAAATATCAACTTCGCAATATTTGATCGAGACAAAGATTTGATCAAACAAAAATCTTTATATATTTGCATATCCAATACTTAGCGATAAAATTTACTTGTATAAGTAAAACTTATGGAACTATATGAATAGTTCCGGTGGGATTAATATTAATTAGGAATCGAATTACTAGATTCGGTATGAATAAGAGAACATAGTATGTTATACTATTTAATTTTTATTGAATAAAAAATACGAAGTAATACTCTAGGGATTCTGATTCCTCTTTTTGGGTTTTGGTAAAAAGTAGACTAATCTCTACTCTATGAGATCAAATCTCGAGTTATTGTAAAACGAAGGGAAAATAAATCATGGAAGTAAATATCCTCGCATTTATTGCTGTTGCATTGTTCATTTCGGTCCCTACTGCTTTTTTAGTTATCATTTACGTCAAAACGGTGAGTCAAAGTAATTGACTTGTATCATCAAGTCAGTGATTACTGATAACTAAATCAATTCTAGTTATAGATCATCAGTAAAAAAAAGGGAATAAAGGTCGTATTAAGGAGTAGAAATTGATTTGGAAAAGAAGTAGTACGAAGTAAAAGAAAAACCTTCCTTTCACTTTTATTTTGTACTACTTCTTCTACACAGATATTAGATTATTAGATCTAATAGCCCTTGGACCATGGGGTCCTTGAATATGGGATAAGGACCTGGTAAAAACAAGGCTAATCACAATCTTTTTATTATTTTATTATATGCCCTTGGAAAAAGGAATTTTATGTAGACAGAACATAGGTCTAGTTCTGAACAGACCTACTTTGCAAAAGTATTTTGCTGTACAGGAAAAATAAAATACTTTCTATGGAAAAGGGATGTATGGTTGAGAGAGAGCAGCACTGCTCCATATGCTGTTGTTCCGAGAACAGACTCGTATTATTTGCAATCATTCGATGAAAACGTAAAAGTAGCATAAATAAAAGTACATATAGTACTTCGTATATGTATAAATATCCAGTATTTTCGTATTAAAAAAATACGAAAATACGAGGGTAAAGGATGCATTCCTTTATGCATATCCGATTTTATTTCATAAATATTTGATTTTGATAATATCATTGATCATTCAATATTAATAGATCATTAATGAACATAAAAAATTTTCATCTCAATAATTGTTCTCAATTCAATTAGTAAAATTAGAAGTAGACTATTAGTCTTATTAAAGTCCACTTCTACCCCATACTACGAGTGAAATAGAAAACGTAAAAACTACCATTAGAGCAGCCCAAGCGATATCGACTATATCCATATGAATCCCTCTATAAAAAAAAAATAATTATTATTAATAATTAATATTATTAATGATAATGGAACTAATCAGGATAGTGCAAAGTGGAAATTTTTCACTTTGCAACAATAGTTGATAATATAAACATTTAAAATCAAATTTTATTCGGCTATATTAGTAATATGACCTAGAGCCGCACAAGTTGACTCCAAAAGTTATGGAATGCAAATGCAAACTTTCTCATCGAGAAAGAGACAATTAATTTTAATTCTATTGATTCCGTTGGGAAAGATGCCCAAGCTTGCATCTGATTATACATAAAAAAGCGCAAAAGTCGGGGTAACTACAACTAAAAAAAAAAGGGGGGGAAAGGATACCCCTGTGAAAATCCCACTGATTTGTCTTGTAATGCTCACCGATAACTAAAAATATGAAATGAATAGTTTCAAATTATTCGATTGCCCATGACCCTAAAATGGGCAACTATTTGGATAGTCAGACCAAATATAATCCAATCCTTATTTTATAATTATAATTTAAAAAAAAAGGGATCTTTTTTATTTTTAGATACAGTATTCTCGTTTCTAAAAAAATGGTTGTACTTATACTTACATTATCCTTCCTAACACAGATCTACGAAACCCTTTTTTCTATCTCAAGAAAAAAATAGGATTTATTTTGGATATGATAATTCAATGTTATTCATCGAAATGTTGGCAGAATTAACCAATGAATTGGTTATTTGTTGAAATAACCAGATATAGATACATCTATAGAATCCTTAGTAGATGTATCTAGTCTACCCAATTTTCCCTTTTTTGTACTTCTCTGAAGTGGGGATCGACCGAAGAATTGGTAAATTTATTGGACCGGGACTGACGGGGCTCGAACCCGCAACTTCCGTCTTGACAGGGCGGTACTCTAACCAATTGAACTACAATCCCACTAGGTACAGTTAACCTATTACTCTCTAATAGGATTTTTTATTAGTGCCGGTCAAATAAAAAATTTAACCTTTTCCTTTAATTATGAAAGTATCTGTTCGTTTCTTTTCTTTCTATATTGGGTATTAATATATACCTTGTCATCGATTAGATGACAATGAATATCAATCTATGATATTCAGGTTGGTATTGGGCCGAGCTGGATTTGAACCAGCGTAAGCATATTGCCAACGGATTTACAGTCCGTCCCCATTAGCCACTCGGGCATCGACCCAGGAACAAAAAATGGAAAGTCATTAGAATACTTATTAGGTAGGTCTCCTAATGACTTTTCTAGCATAGTACCCCTAGGGGAAATCGAATCCCCGTTGCCTCCTTGAAAGAGAGATGTCCTGGGCCACTAGACGATAGGGGCCCACTTATTATCATAATATCAAAATCCCTAGGAAATTGTCAAGAATATGAAACAAAAATAATCTTTTTTTTAGTGATTTAAAAACATTTATTCTATATTAAATAAAGCCTCAAAACTCAAAAGAGGCTTTGCTTTTATATCCTTATAGCTTTAGTTTAAAGCCCAAAAATATTGGGGCATTGCTACGGATATATCTATTACGTTGAATCAAAAGGTGGAACAATGATGGAAAATAAAATATTTTATTTAGTTTAGAAAATGCCTCTTCCTAGCAATATTGCGTACGAGATCCCCCAATTCAATGTATAACGGAATTTATAGCCCTTTCTTTTGAACCGAATGCTAATTTGATTCAAAGTTTACGGGGATTCGCTCGCGGAACCCGTAGTGAAGCGATATAGATGTTTGGTCCTCTGAACCAACACTTATTATACAGTGCGTGTGTTTCCAGATGGGCACAAACAATCGGATATTGTTATTTACGAAATATCGTAGATGCCGATCTCTACCTCAGATCGAAACAATCTTATGCGTAAATCTAAGTGATAAACAGACAGACCAATAAGAGAGTCATCTCACAGCCACGCAGTCTAATCAATTCGAATTTAATAATAGGTCAACACAATTTTAGGGTATAAATCTAACCCTTTCTATAACATATAACAAAGTCGAAGAATTCAATCGAATACCTAATGGGTCAATAGTACTAATTGACATGATTGAAACAGGATCGGTTCTCGAACAATATTGATAAATCCATAGATATAGATCTATCTATATTCACATTGATATTCTATGTGGATCCATTTATATTATTAAATATATACCCGATATGTAGTCGACTTAGCCATTGATCATTTCATGATCAAAAGCACTTTTAACTCAGTGGTAGAGTAACGCCATGGTAAGGCGTAAGTCATCGGTTCAAGCCCGATAAAGGGCTCCGCCCGGTGTTCATTTTTCACAGAATTAAAAAAACCTGTGAAAAACAATAAAAAATACCTGTCATTATCAATTTTAGGTTCAACATCTGGTATAACGGAATAGAGCAGATTGAGAACAACTAGAATGCTATCTAGACTATTTATCAGATATAGTCTTTTTTTCTTCATCTTTCTACTATAGGACGAGGAATAGTATAAGAAGGCATAATCTATTTCCTTTTCGTAATTTTGTATCTTCTTTCGGCCCAAAAGAGGTAAATAAGAAGGAGAAGTAAGTGAACCTGACCCATTGACTGATGAATATATTAGCTATTCTGATATTGAAAATTGAGGGGGATTTTGAAAGTGGATCTTTCAATTATTTGAAGTTGTTCAAATGATTTAATTTAATATTTGGTTATTGATTGGATGTTCTGTCGAATGAACAGTTATGATCTTTTATTCTCCGGGAAAAAATGTAGATGGAAGTCTGAAAGGAAAGTCAATATTTCTTTATCTCTAACTCATATATCTCTAACTCATAAGTTTATTCCTATCTATAGAATCCAATTGATTTAATATCTAATTCAAATCATTGATTTACCAAACATTCTTATATTAATGTAGTAAACATTTGACTTTGATCATTCTACCGGTAGAAAATGGATTGGAATTCAGATATAAAAAAAGATAAGAAATGGGCAATGTAAAAAAGGGAACTGTAAATTTTACACTATAGTGAAATACATTTTTTTATTCTTCTGAATAGAAGGAAAAGAATAAATAGATTTATTTACTCTAGCTCTGCTAGAATTATTCTTTTTGTTGTTCTTATTTACTACGTAGGAATAATGTAGTAATAATAAACATAGAGACTTATTAAATAAATAAAAATACTACTATCGATTTTGTTGATCTTGGATTTAGGTTCAAGACATCTAATATTTATTCCATCTAATATTGAATGGAATAGATGTGGTTAATGTTATTTGGTTATTACCAGGGAGGAAGAACAGAAAAGCTAATTTGCTTTTCCATCAGTTGTTCTTCTTATATTTATTCCATTCAGAAGGTAATTTGAGGATCAGAAATAAACTGAATAGAAACAACATCATGCATTTACCTATATTGCATTGGTTCGGTTTAGCGGATAATATCTGTGCCAACAAGAAATGTTCGGAACCCAATTAATAATTTGTAATTTGTTGAAAGGGATATGATGTATGAAAAATTATCCATAGATAGACAAACCAGCGTATACCTTTTGATTTTATCAGATAGGGTGTTCGGAAAAGGTCGGAATAGTTAAATAGGAGGATTACTATGACTATAGCCCTTGGAAAGTCTTCCAAAGAGGAACAAACTTTATTTGATACTATGGATGACTGGCTACGCAGAGACCGTTTTGTTTTTGTGGGTTGGTCTGGTCTATTGCTTTTTCCTTGTGCTTATTTTGCCCTAGGTGGATGGTTCACGGGTACAACCTTTGTGACTTCATGGTATACTCATGGATTGGCCAGTTCGTATTTGGAAGGTTGTAATTTTTTAACTGCCGCAGTTTCTACGCCTGCTAATAGTTTAGCACATTCTTTGCTGCTATTATGGGGTCCTGAAGCACAAGGAGATTTTACTCGTTGGTGCCAATTAGGTGGTCTATGGACTTTCGTTGCTCTTCATGGTGCTTTTGGTCTAATAGGCTTCATGTTACGCCAATTTGAACTTGCTCGATCTGTACAATTGCGACCTTATAATGCAATTGCGTTCTCTGCTCCGATTGCTGTTTTTGTTTCTGTATTCTTGATCTATCCATTAGGCCAGTCTGGTTGGTTTTTTGCACCTAGTTTTGGTGTAGCGGCTATTTTCCGATTTATCCTCTTTTTTCAAGGTTTTCATAATTGGACCTTGAATCCATTTCATATGATGGGAGTTGCCGGAGTATTGGGTGCTGCTCTTCTATGTGCTATTCACGGTGCTACCGTGGAAAATACTTTATTCGAAGACGGTGATGGTGCAAATACGTTCCGTGCTTTTAACCCAACTCAAGCTGAAGAGACTTATTCTATGGTAACTGCTAACCGTTTCTGGTCCCAAATTTTTGGGGTTGCTTTTTCCAATAAACGTTGGTTACATTTCTTCATGTTATTTGTGCCAGTGACCGGTTTATGGATGAGTGCCATTGGAGTAGTTGGTCTAGCTCTAAACTTACGTGCCTATGACTTTGTTTCTCAGGAGATTCGTGCGGCAGAAGATCCTGAATTTGAAACTTTCTACACAAAAAATATTCTCTTGAACGAAGGTATTCGTGCTTGGATGGCGGCTCAAGATCAGCCTCATGAAAACCTTATATTCCCTGAGGAGGTTCTACCCCGTGGAAACGCTCTTTAATGGAACTCTATCTTTAGCTGGTCGTGACCAAGAAACTACTGGTTTCGCTTGGTGGGCTGGTAATGCCCGACTTATCAATTTGTCAGGTAAATTACTTGGGGCTCACGTGGCTCATGCCGGATTAATTGTATTCTGGGCTGGAGCAATGAATCTATTTGAAGTGGCTCATTTTGTATCGGAAAAGCCTATGTATGAACAAGGATTGATTTTACTTCCCCATCTAGCTACTTTAGGATGGGGAGTCGGTCCTGGTGGGGAAATTGTGGACACTTTTCCCTATTTTGTATCTGGGGTACTTCACTTAATTTCTTCTGCAGTTTTAGGTTTTGGTGGTATTTATCACGCACTAATCGGACCCGAAACTTTAGAAGAATCTTTTCCATTTTTTGGTTATGTCTGGAAAGATAGAAATAAAATGACTACAATTTTAGGTATTCACTTAATTTTGCTAGGTGTTGGTGCTTTTCTTCTAGTCTTCAAGGCTTTGTATTTTGGTGGCATATATGATACCTGGGCTCCTGGTGGTGGAGATGTAAGAAAAATTATGAACCTTACGCTTAACCCAGTTGCTATATTTGGTTATTTGCTCAAGTCTCCTTTTGGAGGAGAGGGATGGATTGTTAGCGTGGACAATCTAGAAGATATAATCGGAGGACATGTATGGTTAGGTTCCATTTGTATTTTCGGTGGTATCTGGCACATCTTAACAAAACCTTTTGCATGGGCTCGTCGTGCGTTTGTATGGTCAGGAGAAGCCTACTTGTCCTATAGTTTAGCTGCTCTTTCTATCTTTGGTTTTATTGCTTGTTGTTTTGTTTGGTTTAACAATACAGCTTATCCCAGTGAATTCTATGGGCCAACCGGCCCAGAGGCGTCTCAAGCTCAAGCATTTACTTTTCTAGTTAGAGATCAACGTCTTGGAGCTAGTGTAGGGTCTGCCCAGGGGCCTACTGGTTTAGGTAAATATCTAATGCGTTCTCCTACTGGAGAAATTATCTTCGGAGGAGAAACAATGCGTTTTTGGGATCTTCGTGCTCCCTGGTTGGAACCTCTAAGGGGTCCTAATGGTTTGGACCTGAGTAAGTTGAAAAAGGACATACAACCCTGGCAAGAACGACGTTCAGCGGAATATATGACTCATGCTCCTTTAGGTTCTTTAAATTCTGTGGGTGGTGTAGCTACCGAGATTAATGCGGTGAATTATGTATCACCCCGAAGTTGGTTAGCCACCTCTCATTTTGTTCTAGGATTTTTCTTTTTCGTGGGTCATTTGTGGCATGCAGGAAGAGCTCGCGCAGCTGCAGCAGGATTTGAGAAAGGAATTGATCGTGATTTTGAACCTGTTCTTTCCATGACCCCTCTTAATTAAACGATAAAATAAACTAGATAAAATCATAATTCATCTAATTTCTTTTCATTTACCATGTTGGGAGACGGGATAGCAGGATCCTTCGCTATTTTTTTCCAACTGAGTCCTTATTGCTCGGCTATATAGCCGAGCCTTTTTTTGCTACTGATCTGATAAGATCGATTGTTTAATCGAACAAAAGGAGAGAGAGGGATTCGAACCCTCGATAGTTTTTAAAACTATACCGGTTTTCAAGACCGGAGCCATCAACCACTCGGCCATCTCTCCCGGACGAGGCCAACTGGTCCTATTTTACTCCGACAGATAATAATTAATTCAATTATGATCAATGAAAATCCGTAGTGCATTTGATGCAGAATTTGACCGGATGGGGATCGAATGGTATAGTCTATTGAATCTGTTGAAAGCTTTTAAGATCACAACAATGACTATTGCTTTCCAATCGTCTGTGTTTGCATTAATTGCAATTTCATTTCTCCTAGTGATTGGTGTACCTGTCGCACTTGCCTCTCCTACTGGTTGGTCAAGTAGCAAAAATGTGCTATTTTCAGGAATATCATTATGGATTGGATCAGTCTTTTTAGTAGGTATTCTGAATTCTTTTATATCTTAGATATGTTTTAAGATCTTTTGGGTTGAAACCCTCCCTCCCCTTTCCGTAGGGCATTAATAGTTCGCAAGGGCATTTCCTAAAAATACCAAGAAACTAAATTAAAGTGTTCTTGGGAGGGTTTATTTTATTATTGGTAGTATTAATCATCATACTTATACTACTAAAGTATGTACCCACATAGAAGTGGTAATATATAGGGATATATAATTATATTATCCCTATAACGAGTCAAATGCGGGTATTGTTTAATGGATAAAATTTATTCTTGCCAAGGATAAGATGCGGGTTCGATTCCCGCTACCCGCCCATCTGGAGGATGAAATCCTAACAAGGAATAATTATTGGTTTGGTCATATCTTTTCCTGGTTTATCAAACCATTCTCCAGGGAATTAAGAATGGATAAAAAGCTTATTGTATTTTTAGCGGAGACGGGATTTGAACCCGTGACTTCAAGGTTATGAGCCTTGCGAGCTACCAAACTGCTCTACTCCGCGCTATCCTTTCATATGACCTTTACTATAATAGCAAAAAATAGGTGTATTGAGCAACCCCTGAGAAATGATATTATCCCTCCCTATATAGGGAAGGACTTTTCTATCATCACAATAACCTTAAAGAACGAATCTTTTTTTCCTCCTACCAACTCGATTTTGTTACCCCAGCCAACAAACATGCGTGAGCCATCTCACGGATTATATATCCGGACAACTCAAAATCTCGATAGTTAGCTCTAGGGCTTCCAGTCGTCAAACAACGTCGACGAAGACGTGTAGGTGCACTATTACGTGGTGAAGATTGTAATTTTATATAAATTTTCATTTTCTCATCTAATGATGATACTTCGCTCATCTCTTTTTTCAAAGATTGACGAAGGAAATTATATTTCCTTTCCAATCTTTGTTTCTTTTTCTCTCTTTCAATGAGACTTTTTCTTGCCATAATTATTCAGTCAATTTTTATCGAGGAATCAAAATAAAATATAGATCAAATTTTAGATGGATAAGTATTACGTGTATTATTCCTTATTTTAAATACAGAGAGATTAGATTTATAATCTATATATCTCCTCAAATTTAAAAGAATTAACCAAATTTGCCTGATGTAGAGGCAATTAAGAAAGCTGCATAGGTAAATATATAACCTACGGAAAAGTGAGCTAATCCAACTAATCGTGCTTGAACGATGGAAAGAGCTACCGGCTTGTCCCTCCATCGAACTAAATTGGCCAAAGGTGTGCGTTCATGGGCCCATGCGAGAGTTTCAATAAGTTCCTGCCAATATCCACGCCAGGAAATAAGAAACATAAATCCAGTAGCCCAAACAAGATGCCCGAATAAGAACATCCACGCCCAGACAGATAAACTGTTCATACCAAAAGGATTGTATCCATTAATAAGTTGTGAAGAGTTTAACCAAAGATAATCTCTTGACCATCCCATTAAATAAGTGGAAGATTCATTAAATTGCGCAACATTCCCCTGCCATAAGGTGATATGCTTCCAATGCCAATAGAAAGTAACCCATCCAATGGTATTCAACATCCAAAAAACTGCCAAATAAAAAGCATCCCAGGCCGAAATATCGCAAGTACCACCCCGTCCCGGACCATCGCAAGGAAAACTATAACCAAAATCTTTCTTATCAGGCATTAACTTGGAACCACGCGCATCTAAAGCACCTTTTACTAAAATCAATGTAGTTGTATGCAAACCTAGAGCAATAGCATGATGAACCAAAAAGTCTCCAGGACCAATTGTTAAGAACAGTGAATTTTTATTATCGTTAATAGCATTCAACCAACCAGGTAACCATATGCTTTTACCAGCATTGAATGCTGGATCATTTGCTGAAGATAAGAGTACATCAAAACCATATAAAGTCTTACCATGAGCAGATTGTATCCACTGAGCAAATATAGGCTCGATCAAGATCTGTTTTTCTGGAGTACCAAAAGCAAGCATAACATCGTTATGAACATAAAGTCCCAAGGTATGAAAACCTAGGAATAAACTAGCCCAACTCAAATGAGATATTATAGCTTCCTTATGCTCCAACATTCTCGCCAATACATTATCCTTATTCTGTTCTGGATTATAATCCCTAATGAGGAATATAGCTCCATGAGCAAACGCCCCTGTCATAATGAATCCGGCAATGTATTGATGATGAGTATACAATGCAGCTTGGGTAGTGAAGTCTTGTGCTATGAATGCATAGGCGGGTAAAGAATACATGTGTTGAGCTACCAAGGAAGTTATAACTCCCAAAGAAGCTAGAGCAAGACCTAATTGAAAATGAAGAGAATTATTTATTGTGTTATAAAGACCCTTATGTCCGCGGCCTAATAGGCCTCCCGGAGGAATATGTGCTTCTAAAATATCTTTTATACTGTGTCCGATCCCAAAGTTGGTTCTATACATATGACCAGCAATAAAAAAGACAAATGCAATAGCTAAATGATGATGAGCAATATCAGTTAGCCATAAACTTTGAGTTTGTGGGTGGAATCCTCCAAGAAGAGTTAGGATCGCAGTTCCCGACCCTTGAGAGGTACCAAAAAAATGATTACTAGAATCAGGATTTTGAGCATAAAGATTCCACTGACCTGTAAAAAGTGGTTCTAAACCTTGGGGATACGGTAATACATTCAAGAAATTATCCCATCTTATGTGTTCCCCCCTTGATTCAGGAATAGCGACATGAATTAAATGTCCCGTCCAAGCCAAAGAACTGACTCCGAAGAGCCCAGACAAATGATGATTGAGACGAGATTCGGCATTTTTAAACCATGAAACACTTGGTTTCCATTGAGGTTGTAAATGCAACCGACCCGCTATTAAAAAGATAGAAGAAAGAAATAGCAAGAAAAGAGCTCCGGTATAAAGATCTTCATTAGTGCGTAAGCCAATTGTATACCACCACTGATAAACACCAGAATAAGCAATATTGACCGGACCGGGGGCGCCTCCTCGGGTAAAGGCTTCTACGGCCGGTTGACCAAAATGAGGATCCCAAATTGCATGAGCAATAGGTCTTACATGTAAGGGGTCGTGGACCCATGCTTCGAAATTGCCTTGCCAAGCCACGTGGAATAAATTACCAGAGGTCCACAAAAAGATTATAGCTAACTGACCAAAGTGAGAAGCAAAAATCTTCTGATAAAGGCGTTCTTCGGTAATATCATCATGACTTTCAAAGTCATGTGCAGTAGCAATACCAAACCAAATACGACGAGTAGTTGGGTCCTGGGCCAAGCCTTGGCTGAACTTTGGAAATCTTGATGCCATAATGCTTTTCAAATCCTCCTAGCCATTATCCTACTGCAATAATTCTTGCTAGGAAGAACGCCCATGTTGTGGCGATTCCACCCAGAAGGTAATGAGTTACTCCTACAGCACGTCCTTGGACAATACTCAAGGCTCTGGGCTGGATAGCAGGAGCAACCTTTAATTTGTTATGGGCCCAAACAATAGATTCAATCAGTTCTTGCCAATACCCACGACCACTGAATAGGAACATTAGACTAAAGGCCCAAACGAAATGAGCACCTAAAAATAAAAGACCATATGCAGATAATGAAGAACCGTAAGATTGGATTACTTGAGAGGCTTGTGCCCATAGAAAGTCACGGAGCCACCCGTTAATTGTAATGGAACTCTGTGCAAAGTTGCCTCCTGTAATATGAGTTACTACTCCCTGATCACTTATACTACCCCAAACATCGGACTGCATTTTCCAGCTGAAATGGAATATTACTACCGAAATTGCATTGTACATCCAAAATAAACCTAGGAAGACATGATCCCAGGCAGATACTTGACATGTTCCTCCTCTCCCAGGCCCATCGCAGGGAAAACGAAAACCAAGATTTACTTTATCAGGTATTAAACGAGAGCTACGGGCAAATAAGACACCCTTAAGTAGTATTAGTACAGTCACATGGATAGTAAATGCATGAATATGGTGCACTAAAAAATCTGCAGTTCCTAATGGAATAGGTAACAAAGCCACTTTGGCACCTACTGCTACCAAATCACCACCTCCCCAGGTTAAGCTGGTGCTTGCTGTTGCATCAGGAGCTGTCAAACTAGGAGCCGAGGCATGAGTATTTTGTATCCATTGAGCAAAGATAGGTTGTAATTGTATAGCAGTATCTGAAAACATATCTTGAGGACGTCCTAAAGCACTCATAGTATCATTATGAATATACAGACCAAAACTATGGAAGCCTAAGAATATACATGCCCAGTTGAGATGTGATACAATTGTATCACGATGTCTCAAAACACGATCCAAAAGATTGTTGTATTGAGTAGTCGGGTCATAGTCTCTTACCATAAAAATAGCTGCATGTGCAGCAGCGCCAACTATGAGAAATCCACCAATCCACATGTGGTGCGTGAACAGAGAGAGTTGGGTACCATAGTCAATAGCTAGATACGGATAAGGGGGCATAGAATACATGTGGTGAGCTACGACAATAGTTAAAGAACCTAACATAGCTAGGTTAAGAGCTAATTGAGCATGCCATGAGGTGGTTAAGATCTCGTAAAGACCTCTATGACCCTCCCCTGTAAATGGACCTTTATGAGCTTCCAAAATTTCCTTGAGGTTATGGCCAATACCCCAATTAGTCCTATACATATGACCAGCAATCAGAAAGAGAACTGCAATAGCCAAATGGTGATGTGCAGTATCGGTCAGCCATAGACCCCCCGTTACCGGATTTAGTCCTCCACGAAAAGTCAAAAATTCTGAATATTTCGACCAATTTAGGGTGAAAAATGGGGTCAACCCCTCAGCAAAACTGGGATAAAGTTGAGCTAAAAGCTCACGATTTGAAATAAATTCATGAGGAAGTGGTATCTCTTTAGGGTCCACTCCAGCATCTAGGAGTTGGTTAATAGGTAAAGAAACGTGTACTTGGTGTCCTGCCCAAGATAGAGACCCAAGTCCTAATAACCCTGATAAATGGTGGTTCAACATTGATTCTACATCTTGGAACCAAGTCAATTTTGGAGCAGCTTTGTGATAATGAAACCAACCAGCAAAAAGCATTAACGCTGCAAAGATCAATGCACCAATTGCGGTGCAGTAAAGTTGTAATTCACTAGTTATTCCGGATGATCGCCAAATCTGGAAGAATCCAGAGGTTATTTGTATTCCTCGAAAACCTCCACCTACATCTCCATTCAAAATTTCTTGACCTACTATTGGCCAAACTACCTGAGCACTAGGTTTGATGTGAGTAGGATCACCCAGCCATGCTTCATAATTGGAGAAACGAGCGCCGTGAAAATACATCCCACTTAGCCAAATAAATATGACGGCTAGTTGACCAAAATGAGCACTAAATACTTTGCGAGAGATCTCTTCCAAATCATTAGTATGGCTATCAAAATCGTGAGCATCAGCATGTAGGTTCCAGATCCAAGTGGTAGTATTAGGTCCCTTAGATAGTGTCTTTGAGAAATGACCGGGTTTAGCCCATTTTTCAAAAGATGTTTTAATAGGATCCCTCTCCACAACAATCTTTACTTCTGGTTCCGGTGAACGAATGATCATTGAGTTCTCCTCTTTCCAGACGAGACATGAGAAAAAACCCGCCAAACGAATTTATATGTTTTCAACTCGTTCCTCTCTTTATTTCCTAGTTCAGGACTGGAGCGACTATTATACGGAAGTCGCTCTGAGGCAGGTGTTCCAATTTATTATGACATATCCCACAGGTGCTCAATGGACCGTTACGATATGGTAAAGCTTTCTCATTGGGTGGGAAAAATAATTGTGTAATTTGTAATATCATTATTATCTTCATATCCAGATTTATGTCCTAGATCACATTTATTAATCACAAAAGTTTTTAATTATTCAAAATATTAATAGATCTTTAATAAATCAATATTTATATCTCCGGACGGGATTTAACCCTATTCAAAAGATCCCTTTCATTAACGATCCATAAAAGGTATTCTTTGTTATATTGTCAATATAATTATGTCTAAAATGACAACTCAATAAGAGAAGCTAATTCGATCGAATAGTATGAGACATTAATTTATCCTGGATGTAGAAAATATTTCATAATTCTGACGATTGTATGGTAATCAATATATTTTCATTCTCCAAAACGTCCCGTAATCTTTAACCAATTTTGTGCTTCGATATAATTGCTTGGAGCAAGCGCTATAGCTTGTTTCCAATACTCAGCAGCTTGATCGAACCAAACCTCCGCAATTTCAGGATCTCCTTGTCGAATGGCCTGTTCTCCTCGGTCGGGATAGGTCAACTTAGAAAAGTCTTCTTCCCTTAGAACCGTACTTGAGAGTTTCCCACCTCATACGGCTCAATTCACTATTTTTTAGTCCTTTACCCAAACTTCCAAACTAGAAGATAGGGAATAAGTTCAGGTTAACCGAAATAACAGAAAGGGTCAATGACATGAGTTTCAAACTTCACTTTCGATAAATGATCAGGTTTTATCTTTTCTCCCACCCTCATAAAGATGAATATAGAAACAACGAGATCTACTTCAGATTATCCGGATAGAAGTCTTTTTAAGGGGTAACTATCTATGTTCTGTATAGAAATTTCGAATAGTACTTTCCATCTGCAACTTGTAGGAGAGTACTTAACATCTTTAGGATCTGATGCTACACCGTTGCTCAATAGCCTAGTAAATCAACTATATTACATAAGTTGATTTGTCAGTGAGCAGATTTGATCGTATCAGTCCCAACTTTCAATAATTGATCTTTATGGTGCTTTCCCCATCAATTTAAATGATTAAATTCTTTTTTATCCATGGAATATTGAGGCTCTATTTATCCATTCATATTTGGGCTCCTATGAGGGATATTCTTTTTACTACAGCTGATAAAAACCGTCCTTTGGACGATGCATATGTAGAAAGTCTCTTCTTTTGTTCTTCTCCGTAGTTCTAAACGAATTCATTCTATAGTACAGATAGCCGCACGTAATGACAGATCAAGGCCGTATTATTAAGAGCTTGTGGTAAAGACGGGTTTCGTTCTAATGCCTGGAAATAATATTCCAAAGCTTTAGTATGTTCCCCGTTACTCGTGTGGATAAGACCTATATTATATAGTATGTAACTTCGGTCGTAAGGGTCGATTTCCAATCGCATGGCTTCATAATAATTTTGTAAAGCTTCCGCATATTCCCCTTCGGATTGAGCTGACATCCGTTACGGTCGTTCATTCAATTGAAATGATCTCCGTTCCAAAACCGTACATGAGATTTTAACCTCATACGGCTCCTCCTTTTTTTACATAATAAGTAAAGTAATCCGTTGAATCGGTCTTAGCCCATATTATGAATTAACAGGAGCTAGTGTATTTCTTATTAATCTCTAGCCATCCTTCTTGCAAAGACTCTTTTTTTAATACCAAGGATTTTAGCACTTAAAAACAGAACCTCCAACACTTTCTTTGTCCTTAACGCATTGTATTTTACGGGGATTATTCACTTCAACAATCTCCGATGGTTCTAACGGTATCCGAAGTACAAACGAGATGGATGTTTGTTGTCTCAACCATTTTCACTAGCCCTTAAAGGGTCATGTTTATGATAACGAAGCGTTTGTGTTGTCGATTCCCACACGTAGTGCTTTTTCCCCTATGCGTGCCTATCAGATAGGTTTGACCATTAGAACCTATTACACACATAGGTTTAACCTTTCGCTTGATACTAGTAATATCAGAAGATAAAAGCATCTAAGGCTGCATCAATCGGGGATACACGACAGAAAGAATTGTTCTATTTCACTCACTTTCACTATGCGTAAGTTTTCATTGACTCAATATTCCGCCATTCCCTGAAACGATAAAGACAGAAATAAAAAAAAAAGTATCAAATCACACCATCTCTGTAATAGGTGAATGCCTCTTTTTCCCCTGAAGCCATTGGGATTATTTGCAATAAGATATCCGCTACAATTGTGAAGGTCTTATCGATAAAATTGTCATTTCTCTGAGATCTAGGCATAGTCAATTATAAATTTTAGAATTTCCTTCATTCCTCATATAGAAATGATCCCATGAATAAAATGATTTTCCGACGCACAATAGCATAATTAAATGGATTTCCTTCTGATCGTAAATATTCCGTATATTAACCTTATTCTTTCTATCGTTTTCTCCCAACCCACTCAATAGGATGATCTCATCATCCCGCAACCACGTTGTATTTACGTGACAGAGGAAATAAAGTAAATAAAACAAATATTGGTATGGGAAAGGAAAATCACATTGTTATGTAACGTACAGAGAGACAGATGTGCATGAATCGAATCCCTCCTTTTCATTCTCAATTTAAATTCGACAGGAATAATATTCTACGACTAACAATTCATTAATCTTCAAACTGATTCGTTTACTATCTATTATTTTTTTAACTAATCCAATATATTGTGACTTTTTTTTTAAAAGATTCAAATGGTTTGGTACCCTCATTTTATCCCTCTGGGAAAGATCTATATTGTTATTAATTATATTTATCGATCTTTGTTGATCTTTTATAGAAATTAAATCTTGGGGTTTGCAACGATAACTTGGTATATCTACTATACGATCATTGACCAGGATATGTCTATGGCTTACTAATTGTCTGGCTCCAGGAATGGTAAGCGCCATTCCCAATCGAAAAATAATGTTATCCAAACGCATTTCAAGTAATTGCAATAGCACCTGACCCGTTGATCCCTTGGATCTTCTAGCAATACGAGCATATTGAAGTAATTGTCGCTCTGTAAGTCCGTAATGAAAACGTACTCTTTGTTTTTCTTTTAGGCGGATAGGATATTTAGAAGGTTTAGGAGATTTATGATGTTTTTTCGTCCTAGGCTCTTCAATTCTGTTGGGTTTTTTCTTACTGAGTCCTGGTAAAGTTTTTAGACGATTTATTATTTTTAAACGAGGTCCGCGATAACGGGACATAAAAACTCCTTATTTCACGACACAAAATGAACAAATAATGCTGGAAAGAGGAATAGTATAAACAGTACGAATAATGAAATAATATATTTTATATAGAGAACGGCACTTTTTATTTTCATTTTGTATTGGAGAGGTCCAATAAAATATGTTCCAATCATTCATTTCGTTTCTAGTTGAAACAGAAACATATTATGCCATGATAGACTCGGTGGACTGACGATCATAAAAGGAAGAGTCTTCTCCCTATTTTATAGATCCTAACAAAACATGCTTAATAATGAAAAGAATGAAAAAGAGCCTTCTATCGGGATCGAACCGATGACCGTCGCATTACAAGTGCGATGCTCTAACCTCTGAGCTAAGCAGGCTTACATCAATGGAGGATGTAACCACATCCTTATTGGTGTGAAATTCAGAGATCTCTTCGAAATCGAAGCTATTAATAAATATACAATCGATATTCTATATAAGAAATCTAATAAGAATAATACAAGAATAATACAATTCAGATTAGAATGGAACCTTGTTTGAATATATAAACAAGATATAGGATCTTATATGCATTCATCATATAAGAATGGGGCGTGGCCAAGCGGTAAGGCAACAGGTTTTGGTCCTGCTATTGCGAAGGTTCGAATCCTTTCGTCCCAGATGGGACAAATAGTAATATTTCAAATAAATAAGAATGGTAAATCCAATTTAATTTATACTTTTTTCTTATTTCTCATCATTTCATAGACTATACTTATGGAAGGGAAATATAATAAGGCATAAATATGGAAAGGTATATTTTTGTGGTGTAGGATAGGAACACAAATCAAATTTTAAAAAGGCTAATTTAAAATTTATGAAATTAGCCTATTGGATGTATGCTGGTCCTGCTCATATTGGAACTCTACGAGTAGCTAGTTCCTTCAAAAATGTGCATGCCATTATGCATGCTCCTCTAGGAGATGATTATTTTAATGTAATGCGTTCTATGTTAGAACGCGAAAGAGATTTTACTGCTGCAAGTGCTAGCATAGTAGATCGTCATGTATTAGCACATGGATCTCAAGAAAGAGTTGTGGATAATATTCTCCGGAAAGATAAGGAGGAACGTCCCGATCTTATTATATTGACACCTACATGTACCTCTAGTATTTTGCAAGAGGATTTACAAAACTTTGTGTATAGAGCATCCATAATTTCTGATTCCAACGTCATTTTTGCGGATGTGGATCATTATCAAGTGAATGAAATTCAGGCAGCGGATAGAACTTTGGAACAGGTAGTTCGATATTATTTAGATAGATTAGATAGATGCTATAGACAAGAAAAATTGGATCAATTCCTGACAAATGCGCCTTCTGTCAATATAATTGGAATTTTTACATTGGGTTTTCATAATCAACACGATTGTCGTGAGTTGAGACGTTTGTTACGAGATCTGGACATCGGAATTAATCAAATAATTCCTGAAGGAGGATCTGTAGAAGATCTTAAAAATTTACCAAAAGCTTGGTTCAATCTAATTCCTTATCGTGAAGTGGGCTTAATGACAGCGATGTATTTGAATAAAGAATATGGAATGCCTTACATATCCACAGCCCCCATGGGGGCTGTGGATATGGCTGAGTGGATCCGCCAAATTCAAAAAAATGTGAATACCTTAACTCTTAGTTCATCGATTAAAAGAGTTGATTATGAACATTATATCGACGGACAAACTCGATTTGTTTCCCAAGCTGCTTGGTTTTCAAGATCTATTGATTGTCAGAATTTGACGGGGAAAGAAACAGTCGTTTTTGGTGATGCAACTCATGCTGCTTCAATAACTAAGATACTTGCTCGAGAAATGGGAATTCGTGTGAGTTGTTCGGGTACTTATTGCAAACACGATGCGGAATGGTTCAAAGAGCAAATTCAAGGTTTCTGTGATGAAATACTTATCACAGATGATCATGCTGAAGTAGGAGATATGATCGCTCAGATGGAACCATCTGCAATATTTGGTACTCAAATGGAACGTCATATTGGTAAACGTCTTGATATTCCTTGTGGAGTTATTTCTGCACCAGTTCATATACAAAATTTTCCCTTGGGATACCGACCCTTCCTAGGTTACGAAGGTACTAATCAAATAGCTGATCTAGTTTATAACTCATTTGCTTTGGGTATGGAGGACCATCTTCTAGATATTTTTGGTGGGCATGATACTAAAGAAGTAATAACTAAATCATTATCCACGGATACAGGCCTAATTTGGAATCCTGAAAGTCGACTAGAATTAAGTAAAATCCCCCGTTTTGTTAGAGAAAAGGTAAAAATAAATACTGAGAAATTAGCACGACAAAAGGGCATTGAAACCATTACTGTCGAAGTAATGTACGCAGCTAAAGAAGCGTTCAATAGCTAGCTAGGATAATGAACTGATGTTATTACAATAATGTATGAATTCATGACTATTCATAATTACATATCGATTTTGGATCAGATACCTACCTTTATTATAATTATTATAATAATTTGTCTGTCTAAAACGATGTGGTAGAAAGCAACGTTCGACTTGAACGACATGATTGGTTCTGTGTATTATGACATCTGCCATTTTCGATTCGAAGATGCTCTTAGCTCAACATTTATCTCCTTAAAAAGATATGCGGAGTTTAACCAGAAAGGAGATATAAATTAGGGGATAGAATCTAGGGTTAGTGTAAATGTTCTAAATGAGCTATAATTATTTTGTAAGTCTACATCGAGTTAAAAAAATGATCAGATCAATTTTGGGAAAAACTAGATCCCAATTCTACAAAGATTAATCAGTTCTATTGCTGAACGTGGAAAAGAGAATAGCGAAATGTATGTTTTAGAGGGGGGGGGTTCTTTTGTCGATCTAACTCAATGAGTTACCTATCGAATTGTAGCAATTGATGCTAAGTCTCGAAGAAAAGGAAGAGCTATCCAGGAATTCGGTCTTTATTTTATGATCCAATGAATAAGTATGAAACCCGCTTATTTTATGTTACTATTGTAAATTTCCTCGAATTAGGAGCTCAACCTACAGGAACTGTTCATGGTATTTTTCTGAGGGCAAAAATGTTTCGTTTTAAACACGCTTTTTAATTAATAAAAATAATAAAAAAAGGGGAGATAAGTCATGCGACTACGTCTAGGTCCAATAAATTTATCAATAAATTTAAATTACATGAGATTTCTATATTATTCAAGTTTCGTGTCATGGTTGTTTTCTTATTATCCTTTTTTTTTCCTCTTATTATATGCAAATTTCATGTATATTAATGCCCTGCGACGCTATATACGTAGGCAGCTTAGAAATTTTCAGTTTTGGATATGGAAATAATAAAGATTTGAGTCGTTCAACCGAGAATGATAAAACATGTAATGTATGAAAGAACCGAATCAAATGAAATAAGGAACTAACTTCCTATGGAAAACTTGGAAGTTTAATATAATTTTTGATAAATTAGAAAAATTATAATTTTTAACGAATAATATAATTTTGTTTTTTTGTTACTATCATTCATAGATAAGCGTATGATCCTCTATTCTATTAGTGTGTCTAATATAATTATTTTCGTCTTAATGTAGTGCCAATCCAACAATTAAAGAAAAAAAGTGTCTATTCCAACATATTGGGATTGACAATAGCGCATTGTGCCAATAGAATTCATAATAAATAGAATACATTCTATTTATTAGGTCCACCATTCATTATTTTTTGAATCACGATTCTTTTTTTAATCATCGTGAATTCGTATGACGGATCATAAATAACTTAATCTAACGGATCATAAATAACTTAATCTATAGATTAAGTTATTTGATTCTAGAAATTGTAGAGGATAAATTCTAGATCCTTTATCCTCTATTTGTCAATAGATTCTATTTATTCCTGACAACGATTGTTCAAATATCATATAAGTTTATTCATACGGTATAATTTAATATTCTACTTCTATTGTATCTCTCCAAATAGCAAATAAGGGTTGTTAACTCAATGGTAGAGTACTCGGCTTTTAAGTGCGACTAAGGTCTTTTACACGTTCGGATGAAGTAAAAAATTCGTCCATACCGTCGGTAAAGTTAGTAAGACTACGACTGATCCTGAAAAGAATAATAAATGGAAAAAGCAGCATGTCGGTCTAACAATCTTGACTTGATTTATTAAATCTTATTTGATCAGAAGCGTATTTTACCAAGGAATCAAATGTATGAGAATATGTATATTCTATACAGCGATGTATAATATATGTTATTTGAACAAATCCAAATGTATTATGGAATAAGATCGAATCAACACACGATTAAGTTGAGTGAGTAAATGGAGAAAGCTAGATGGCTTGAATCATAAAGAAAAACCAGAAGACCGAGCTTCTGTTCCTCATTTGAACGAGGAATTCCTTTTACTAATCAGAAGTTAAGAGCACTTTAGTAACCGATAGGGGGAGTTTTTCCCTGTATTAGATCAGGGATTTCTACACCCGCAATGAATCCTAAGTACTCAAAGACAAATGTGTAAGAGAAATAGTGTACTGACCAGCGAAATTTCTTCGCTGAGTCAGGAGAGCGATCGGACTGCCAAGATAAAATATTTTCGTTCTTCCTCATGACGAATGAATATTTCTTGTAAAGAGAATATTCAGATAGGATTCTCTATTCTTTCCCGACTAAATCGCACCATGTAATTTCATAATCCAAGAGGTTATTTTAGGGCCCGGGTTTTTCTTAAAATGGATGAGTTACAAAGATATGGAAACAAGCATAAATCTTGGCAACAATGCTTTTTATATCCACTTTTTTTTCGAGAAGATCTTTACACAATTGCTCATGATCTTTATTTAGATAAATCGAGTTCCTCCGAACCGACGGAACTTTCAATTTCTAATTTTTTTAGTTTCCCAACTGTAAAGCGTTTGATTCGTCGGATACGTCAACAAAATGATTCAAATTCAATTGGTTTATTCAGGAATTGTGATCCAAATCGATTTATTAATCGCAATAGGAACTCTTATTCTGAATTGGTACTAGAAGGTTTGACAGTTATCTTGGAAGTTTCATTGGCAATGCAATCAAAACATTTTATAGAAGGAATGGATGGATGGAAGAGTATCCGATCAATCCATTGCATATTTACCCTTATGGAGGATAAATTCCCATATTCCAATTATGTATCAGATATACGAGTACCCTACTCGATTCATCCGGAAATTTTGGTTCGGACTTTTCGTCGCTGGATCCGAGATGCTCCTTCTTTGCATCTATTACGATCCATTCTACACGAATGGAGAAATAGTTTTAGTGCAGAAAATTTGCAGAAAGCTCTGGTTCCACCGAGGGAGAATAGGAGGTTCTCCCTGTTCCTGTGGAATTCTTATGTATATGAATGTGAATCCTTTTTAGTTTCGCTTCTGAAACAATTTTATCATTCACGATCGTTGTTGTATGGATCTTTTCCCGATCGAACTCATTTTGATAAAAAGATCAAACATATTGTCATATTTCCGGTCAAAATTTCAACGAAAAGGATCTGGTTGTTGAAGTATCCTTTCATATACTATGTTAGATATGGAGAAAGATCCCTTATAGCTCTAAAAGGTACTCACCTTCAAGTGAAAAGATGTAGATATCATCTGTTTAATTTTTGGCAATATTATTTCCATCTTTGGTCTCAACCGTATAGGGTATGTATTCTTGAACTATCCAAGATTTCTTTTTATTTTTTAGGTCATTTTCTGAGTTTTAAAATGAAAACTCTCGTGGTTAGGACCAAAATGCTAGATGATTTATTGATTAGCGATATCATTGCCAATGAATTTAATCCAATAGCTCCGATTAGATCCATTCTTTTATATTTGACTAAAGAAAGGTTCTGTGACATCTCAGGGCAGCCAATTAGTAGATTGTCCTGGACCAATCTATCAGATGATGATATCCTCGATCGATTCGATCGAATGTGTAGAAATATTTTTCATTACTACAGTGGATCCATTAATAAAGATGGTTTATATTATATAAAGTATATACTTCTACTTCCATGTGCTAAAACTTTAGCTTGTAAACATAAAAGTACGATACGTGTAGTTCGGGAAGAATCAGGTTCGGAACTCTTCACAAAATCGTTCTCAAAGGAACGAGAATTCATTTATTCGTCCTTTTCAAAGACTTGTTCACAGAGAGAACGAAATTGGAATTCAGATATTATCCAGATAAATCTCCTGGTTAATTACTGGCAAAAGATACATAATAAACAAATAGAAAAATGATTTGACCAATGAAATGCTTATTAGATCAATTAACTCACTATGGGCTTTTTACACCCGGGAATCCAAATGATTTATAAATTAATATATTGAGAAAGCCGTGTGCAATGAAAATTGCAAGCACGGTTTGGGGAGAGATTTCTTACTCATTTAAATAAATGATAAGGAGTAGATAATCCACTCCATCCGACGAGTTCCGGGTTCAAGTCCCGGGCAACCCAGATCAATAGGGTTCTATAGACTCTACTATATTATAGATAATCTTATTTGATTCATAAATAAATTAAAAATATTGGTTGACATACAGATATGAATCATGTTATACTGTTTAACAACAAGCGTATATGCTTGGGAGCTTCTAATGATTAAATAAACCAAGTTCTAACCATGACCGCAATTCTAGAAAGACGCGAAAGCGCAAGCCTATGGAATCGTTTTTGCGATTGGATCACTAGCACCGAAAACCGTCTTTATATTGGCTGGTTTGGTGTCTTGATGATTCCTACCCTATTGACTGCAACCTCTGTATTCATTATTGCTTTCATTGCAGCTCCTCCAGTAGATATTGATGGTATTCGTGAGCCTGTTTCCGGTTCTCTTCTTTATGGAAACAATATTATCTCCGGTGCTATTATTCCTACCTCTGCAGCCATTGGTCTGCATTTCTATCCCATCTGGGAAGCAGCTTCTGTTGATGAATGGTTATATAACGGCGGTCCCTATGAGCTAATCGTTCTACACTTCCTACTTGGTGTAGCTTGCTACATGGGTCGTGAGTGGGAGCTTAGCTTCCGTCTAGGTATGCGTCCTTGGATTGCTGTTGCATACTCAGCCCCTGTTGCAGCTGCTACTGCTGTTTTCTTGATCTACCCTATCGGTCAAGGAAGCTTTTCTGACGGTATGCCTCTAGGAATCTCTGGTACTTTCAATTTCATGATCGTGTTCCAGGCTGAACACAATATTCTTATGCATCCATTTCACATGTTAGGTGTAGCTGGCGTATTCGGCGGCTCTCTATTTAGTGCTATGCATGGTTCCTTGGTAACTTCGAGTTTGATCAGGGAAACCACCGAAAATGAGTCCGCTAATGCAGGTTACAAATTTGGTCAAGAAGAAGAAACTTACAATATTGTAGCTGCTCACGGTTATTTCGGCCGATTGATCTTCCAATATGCTAGTTTCAACAACTCCCGTTCTCTACATTTCTTTTTAGCTGCTTGGCCAGTAGTAGGTATCTGGTTTACTGCTCTAGGCATCAGCACTATGGCATTCAACTTAAATGGATTCAATTTCAACCAATCTGTTGTTGATAGTCAAGGTCGTGTAATTAACACTTGGGCCGATATCATTAATCGTGCTAACCTTGGTATGGAAGTTATGCACGAACGTAACGCTCACAACTTCCCTCTGGATCTAGCTGCTGTTGAAGCTAATTCTATAGATGGCTAA